AGTGGTATAGTATATGATATAGATAAATATTTATATATTTAATATAAAAAAGTATACAAAGAGATTATTATGGATCCCTAAGCTATGTATTAAAGAGCAACAAGACAATCAAAAAAGAATAAATTATATCATTTAAAATTTATTCTATATGGTAAACTCTTAGAGAAATTAAATAATAAACGAAGGCGAATTGAAATATCTTAGTAGCTTCAGGAAAAGAAATCAAACGAGATTCTATGATTAGTGTGAACGAAAGTAGATTAGCCTATATACTATAAAGTATATTAATAAGTAAAATGGACGCAAATCTGTTTGAAGATTAAGGGGAACCTTCCTCTAAGGCTAAATATAATACATAAGCGACAGTGAAAAGTACCGTGAGGGAACGGGAATTGAAATAGTAATTTTATAAGCAGCTCGAACTAAAATGAGAGCGTACCTTTTGCATAATGGGTCACCAAGTTAACCTTAGATGCGAGCTAATCGCGTAGTTAAAACGATGATCAATCAAATGAATTAGTGTCTAAAGTTAGACCCGAAGCTAGGTGATCTTACTACAATCAGGAGTATAAAAGTCCGAACCGGTTATTGTAGCAAAAATATCGGAGGAATTGTGGTAAGTATAGTGAAAGACAAAACTGACCTAGATAGCTGGTTTTCTGCGAAACCTATAATAGTAGGCAATTTAAGTAACATTTTAGCAGGTACAGAACTTCATCTCAGACAAGGTGTATTAAATTTGATTAAAAGTTTTAGTTGGTTTTTTGCCGGGAACTTTTAGTTAAATCGACATCTTACTTTGTACATATCGGGGGATCGTAGAGATTTTATCGGTGAGTTTGTAGACTCGAAATGGCAAAAATGAATCTTAAATTATCAGACATAGAATGATAAGGTTGTATGTCAAAAGGGAAACAGCCCAGAACAAGAGTTAAGGTTCCGAAATTATTGTTAAGTGAAATTAAGAAAGTTTTTATTTAAGTCGACAAGGAGATGGGCTTAGAAGCAGCCATAATTCAAAGACCTCGTAACAGAGCGCTTGTTAATTTTTAAAGGCATCGAAAATTTAACGGATCTAAACAATATACCGATACCTTGTCCATAACTGATTATAAATTTAAATTATAAGGCGATAAGCTTTTAATTATAATCTTTTACTGGGGTAGCAGAACATTGGGTAAACCTGCAGCATTCCATCGTTTTTTACGATGGATGCGACTCCATTGGAGATGATGATAATTATATCATCACAGCAAACTCAAGAGAGAATGGTGACATGAGTAACAAAAAAGAAGTTCGAACATAAGTTCGAACACTCGCCTAAAGCTTATGGTTTAATTAAAGTAACGGCCTCTAAGTTTTCACTTCCAAAGGTTGAAACGATGAGAAAATCTTATTACTTACATGACAACATTTTTAAAGTGAAAAGTGTGCAGGAAAAATTAAGTAATATATCTTTATATATAGTCATTTCTTATGTAAAGATGAAAAAAAACCGTACCTAGAAACTGTGACAAGTAAGCTAGTGTAGTATACGAAGGCGTAAATGAGCTAACAATCATAAAGGAACTCGGCAAACTAACTTCCGTAACTTAGGGATAAGGAGGGCTCATTCGTCCCGTGGGATCTTTTATTATTACGGTAATAAAGACTACGGGTAAGAAGGAAGAAGCATGAAATATTGTTGTACGACTGTTTAATTAAAACAAAGCACTTTGCATACGACTTAAGTCTAAGTATAGAGTGTGATTTCTGCCCGGTGCCGGCTGGTTAACGAAAATAACTAACTTTAAAAAGTTTGGTACTGTAGGAACCCCCGGTTAATGGCGGCCTTAGCGTGAGGGTCCTAAGGTAGCGGAATACCTTGACTGTTAAATGCAGTCTTTGCATGAATGATGTAACGATACAACAGCTGTCTCTATGATTGACTCAGTGAAATTGGCATAACTGTGCAGATACAGTTTACCTCTAGTTAGACGAGAAGACCCTATGCAGCTTTACTGTTACTAATTATTAGGTACGGTTGGGGACAACTATCAGCAAATAAGGTAATTGATAAGATACAAATGTAATACCTTTATTTGGGGATCGTATTGTGAGGATTATTTAATCCCCGTCTTTTCTGTAAAAAGGAAAAGAATGTAACCTTAGAAAGGAAAAATTGCTAGGAGACAGTTTATGCGGGGCACAGACCCCACAAAGAGTAAATGGGTGTGTCCAACTATGTTTTATGTTTATTTAAGCGTTTATCGCCAATAGATGTATCACTAAATAAAATATTAGTTTTGCTAAGGCAAAGCCCAAGCTTCAGCCACCTTAAATGGCGGCCGAAGCTAATATTTGTTTGTTTGTAATAGTAGATAGCACGGCTATACAGCTAGCTATATTCTATCTTATTTATGTATAGATGTACAAGCCTAAATATAAGAGTTTCTTATATTTAATAATTCTTGCTTTTCTGTAAATAGATGCTGTTGTTTCAGTATAGATTTGCAGGGTATTAAGGAGGAGAATTTTTTTTTTTTAGGTAGGATTTAAACTATTGAGAAATTAGTCGTAGTTAAGATGTTACGAAAAGTTTTTTCTAACATCTTATTAATTATTATATAAGGCTTTGAATAGCAGCACATATAATAGATTATGTAAGATACTTATCAAGTTTAATGGCTAAATCTTGCCTTACTGTTTGACCACCAACAAGTCTTACAGTCGCGTAAGCGGGGCATAGGATCACAAGACACAACAAGGAAAGGTCTTGGATTTTTGGAAAAGCTACGCTAGGGATGTTTGTTTGTCCTTCAATGTTTATGATTAAAAACATTGTTATTAAATTGGGTGAATTTCAAAAATAACTTCTTGTCGTTTTTTATTTTGATTTATTTATTTTTGGTTACTTTATTAAAATAATAAGCCGATAAATATTTAAAACTAAAAAAAGCTACATAAAAGAAGTAAATTTGAAGCGAAATTTATTTTAGCTTAAAAAAAAAATAAAATCGTTCAACGACTACTAGGTGAGTTTTAAGCAAACAATAGTCCTATTTAATAGTACCCAACATTTTTATTATGTATTTAAATTCAAAATTTTTTTTTTATAATTTTATAACGATGATCAAAAAAAACAATATTAAATTAAAAAATACTAGTCCATCTATTTTTACTAAAAAAACCAATAATAATTATAAATTAGTACCGTTTAAATCAGTTATTAATCATGTAGGTCCTATAAAATATTTACCTGCAGTATCTAAAGAATGAAAAAATAGTATTTATAATTTTGACTCAAACAATAGTATAAATTTACCTGTTTATGATTTAAATATAAATTCTTTAATAAAAGGTTATTTTAGCTTATATTTTAATAGCAGATTTTTAAAAAGTAAATATATACCTGTAAGAAAGAAACGTAAATCTTTAAACAAAATATTTGTAAGTAAAGCGGAAGTAAAGCATACTAATAATAAAGCTTTAATAACTGTTTATGTATATAATAAAGAAAGAATGTCTTTGTTAAAAAAAATTGGTAAATTAAGATCTTTCTTTCTTATAAGAAGTATACATAATATTGCCAAAAAATGATTAAATTTTATTTCAGTACTAGGATCTGAAACTCTATCTTTTTTATCACAAAATTTTGATACTAATTTAGTATTATTATTAAAATATAAAGCTAAAGCTAAAAACCGTAGATACTATTTAAATAAAACATATTACACTCGTAATTTATATTTATCAAAAAAAGTTCAAAAAATTTTTTCTTTAATTAAAAGACTAAGATTAAGATTAAGTTTAAATAAAAACAAATTTGAAGAAAGATTTTTGAATAAATTAAGTGAATTAATCAGTAAATATTATGGTAAGAAAGTTGAATTTAATATAATAAACTTAAAAAATGTAGCTTATAATAGTGATATTTTTACTGAGATATTAACTTTAAAAGTTAAAAAAGAAAAATCTCATCCAATGCGTAGAATAAATTCTTTATTAGCTAAAGTTGTTATACCTAAGGTAAATACAATAATAGAGAAAGGAAGAATAGAAAAACAAGTTGATTATAATTCGATTGATAATAAATATGGTAATTGAAATATGAACTTTATTCTTAATAAACCATCTTTATTCTCTATGGGGGAATCAGGAGGAGCCTCTGAAAACAATGTAGGAATTTATACACAGTCTTTTAAAGATAATTTAAATAAATTATTATACAATATATTTTATAAAAATATAATTGATAACTCTAATTTAAGAATCGACGGAGACACAGCAAGCACTACTGAATTAAGCAATTCATCTTTAAATAAAGCTTATTCTACAAAATTAAAAGATATTATTTTTGAAAATATTAAGTATAAAGTTATGGGTGGTGCAAGATTAGTTGTTAAAGGTAGATTAACTAAAAGATATAGAGCGGACAGAGCTGTATATAAATTAAAATGAAAAGGAGGACTTAAAAATATAGATTCTTCATTCAAAGGATTATCTACTGTGGTGTTTAGAGGTTATCTTGATTCAAATATAGAAAAATCAAGATCAAACTCTAAACGTCGTATTGGATCTTTTGGAGTGAAAACTTGATTTAGCGGAAAATAATTTAAATATGATTAGGTTCTGATAATTCGGAACTGAAATAAGTGAAATATACAGAAATAAAAATGAAGAAATAGTCTGAACCATTTTGTAAAAAGTGGAAATAAAAGCGTAGGGCTTTATGATAACAAATTGAACAGGCTAATTTGCGCAAGAGTGTGCAAAATGAGTGCGCGGTTTGGCACCTCGATGTCGGCTTAACTTATCCTCATGGATGCAGAAACTATGTAGGGTACGACTGTTCGTCGATTAAAAAGTTACATGAGCTGGGTTAAATACGTCGTGAGACAGTATGGTTTCTATCTTCTAGAGGGAATTAGAATATAATAAGGAATAACCTATGTACGAAAGGAACTTGGAATATTAATTTATTAATATTGAAATAATAGAATTATTAATCTCTGGTTTACCTGTTGTTTATATGTCCTAATTTATAGGACTATCCTACTTTCACTTAAGTAGTTATGATAATATAGGCACGGCAGGAAAGCTATGTTAGTCAAAGATAAGTGCTGAAAGCATATAGGCACGAAGCTTACCTTAAGATATTTCTTAAATATACGTAATAGAACATTACAAACATAATATAAAGATAGGTTAGCCCTCTTTTTATTATGAAGATAGGCTTTATTTGTAAGAATCAAGAGATTTTAAGGAATAAAGTACTAATTTTATAAATCACTGAATATTTTGTTTATATCTACTAAACTTTATGCCTGGTTAGCATAAAAGTAATGCAATTGTTTTGTAATCAATAGAAGCAAGTGCGATACTTGCACTGGGCTAATTAAAGACTTATTTTTATAGCGCTTTTTATAAATCTTGTATTTATTATACGGACTATCTTTTATTTAGTTTCGGCAGCTACCTTTGCAATTTATTTTTTTACCCTTATTTAATGATAAATAAGATTTTTAAAAAGATTTATTCATTTTAATGTAGCCCTTCTTTCTAAATTTTTTTTTTGTTAAAAGACTTTACAATAAATTTATCAGAAAAAAATTCAAGATTATTAAGGGCAAAAAAAGTTCAAAAAAGAATAAAGTGAGCTGAGGATTTGCCTACAAAAAAAGAATGATTTGAAGTCTAATGGCTAAATCTAAATATTTTATGAAAATATAATATTTCTTATCTGGACTTCAAATAAGTTCTAGGGCTAAGGAGCCGGTCAAAAAAAAATAAATCAAAAAAAAGAAATATAGTCTTTAAAAAAAGAAGTTCTTTTTTTTTGACTCCAGTTAATAGATTTTACACTAAATTTCTAGGACTTTGTCTGTTGAAAAAAGATTAAAGATTATAAGGGCTAAGTAAATAAAAATAAAGTAAATAAAGATAAATTAATCATATCAAGGATTAGTGGTCAAGTGGTACGACATGGCTCTTTCAAAGCCACTATCGCGGGTTCGATCCCCGTCTAATCTAAAAGATCTCTTTTGCTGCGGATATCTCGGCATATAGTTAAATAAAACTAGAGTAAATGCGGTTTAGTGTAACAGTAACATATTTGACTCATGATCAAAAGATAAAGGTGCGAGTCCTTTCTCCGCGTGCAAAGATATTACAATTAATAGAATCACGTATTCATATATGGGATTTGAAAAGGGTAAATAAAAAAAAAGAAAAGAAACATGTTCTTTCATATCTTAATTAATTTAAAGTTAATTTAACTGTTTAGAGGCTATAACTTAATTGGTAAAGTGTACTACTCATAATGGTAAATATAAGTGTTCAAGTCACTTTAGCCTTAAATTTTTGTGATGACTTTAAAAATTTTTCACAATAAAATCCGAGTGCTGGAATTGGTAGACAGTGCAAGCTTAAGCTTTGTTGATGAATAATCGTAGACGTTCAAGTCGTCTCTCGGATACTTACCTTTTTTTTGTAGGTAAAGCCTTATTTTTTTTTTTATTTTTAATAGCTAGCTTATCTATAAATAATATGCAGCATATTAAAATATATGTAATATAAGGAAAAAAATTTTTTTTATTATTTTTTACCCTATAGGGGGTATAGTTTAAATGGTAAAACTGCGATTTTGCATATCGTTATCTTAGGTTCGATTCCTAATATCTCCAATTAACCCATAGTATATTATACAATATAGGTATTATGGACCTATTTTTTTCTATAATTTGGTTAGAAAAGTTAGTAGAAGTGTTAACGCGCTTAATACCTTATAAAAGCTCGGATAACTCAATTGGTAGAGTGAACCATTGAAGCTGGTTTTGTTGTAAGTTCAAGTCTCACTCCGGGCAAATAATATAGGATTATATATAAATTCTTTTTATCTACTTATTTTATAGTATTAAAAAAAAAAATTACACTTCCTATACATATACATTTAAAGGATAAAAAAGGGAAATGCTGGAATTGGTAGACAGGGTTAGTTTAGGCCTAACTGGTTGCAAGATCATGCAGGTTCAAGTCCTGCTTTCTCTATATGTTGTGGACTAATGGGTAAGTCATAAATTTTTGGTATTTACTATTGAGTGTTCGAATCACTCCAACATAAATTTATATTATTTAATCGGCTTAAAAAAAAAATAAGTAATAAATATCTGAGAAAATAGATCAAAGGTTAAACCAGTTTAATGTAAATAAATACGCTAAATTTTTACTCTTATAATATACTTCTTTTGCTATAGCAAAAGAGATATAATTTATAGGTCTAAGGATGATGTAGCTCAATCGGTAGAGCGACTGTATGTGGCACAGTCGGTTCCCTGTTCAAGTCAGGGTATCCTCCCTAATTTTTGTCCACTTTTTATTAATTGGCGTAACAAACCTAAATCGTCTTAGCGTGATTTTTGTTTATCTTTCCTATTTCATGCTTATTTTATTAGATTTGATCTATAAATCCAAGATGTATGAACGTAATTTAAAAAAGAACTTTTTGAAGCCTAATCTTAGGCGCCTCAAAAATCTTAAAAATCAGGGTAGTTTAATAGGTTAAAACCTTAATTTCATACATTAAAGACGAGAATTCGATTTTCTCTCCTGGTTAAGTAAAATTTATTGGTGTGTATAAATCAATGATTTATTTATAACAGCGGGACGGTCAAAAAAAAGAACTTCTTTTTTTTTAATCCCTATTGCGTGGTAAGGCCTATTCCTTCTTTGAAGAACAAAAGGGACTAGATTTTTATTTTGCTTTTTATTTATTTATTTATTTTACTTTGTTTAACTATCATTATTACTTTAAAAGAGTATATATGAGTGTAAGCACAAATTAGGTAAATAAACCAAAAAAAAAATTGTGTAAGCACATATTTAATTTATATTATGATAATTTTATCTATATTATGTTTATTATTTTCTAATGCCGTTACTTTAAGACGAGATATGTCTATACTTTTTAATAGAATTGCTATTATAGCTTTAGCTTACTGTTTTTTACTTGATTTTGCTAGTTTATCTTTTATTAATAAAGGGGTAGGTTTACATGGAGGTTTACTTCATTTAACTAACATAACACAAATATTTCATATATTTGTATTTATAATTACTATGTTAATTTTACAGTTAACTAGTTTTTATCCTAGAAAAGTTTGAGTTAAAGAACATTCATCTTTAAGACATCTTTTATCTTATAAATTTGTTTATTATAGAACAAAAATTATAAATAAAATGGGAGAACATTTAAAAATTATAGAATACCCTTTAATCTTACTATTTGTAGTAAGTGGAGCAATTTTTTTAATGTCTACTAATGATTTAGTTTCTATTTTTTTATCAATAGAATTACAAAGTTATGGTTTGTATTTATTAAGTACTATTTATAGAAATTCAGAATTAGCTACTACAGGTGGTTTAATCTACTTTTTATTAGGTGGTTTAAGTTCATGTTTTATCTTATTTGGTACAAGTTTATTATATGCAAATTCTGGAACTACAAATATGGATGGTTTATACGTAATAACTAGTATCAGTGATGGTGCTATGGATTCATGATACAAACCTTATTATATAAACTTTTCTTTACTGATATTTAGTGTAGGATTCTTATTCAAAGTAAGTGCTGCACCATTCCATTTCTGATCTCCTGATGTTTATGACGCTATCCCTACAATTGTTACAACATTTGTTGCGAATATAGCCAAGATATCTATCTTTATATTATTTTTAGAAATAGTATACTTTACAAGTAATTACTTTTGTGAATATAATTGAACTTTTGCTTTATTAATGAGTTCTTTATTATCTTTAATAATTGGTACAGTAGTAGGTTTAACACAATTCAGAATAAAAAGATTATTAGCATATAGTACAATAAGTCATGTTGGTTTCTTATTATTAGCTTTAAGTATAACTAGTATAGAATCAATACAAGCTTTCATTTTTTACTTAATGCAATATTCTATTAGTAATTTAAATGCATTTGTAATATTAGTAACAATAGGATTCTCTTTCTATTTCTATGTTACAGAAAATAAAGAACATAAAGAACTTTTAGATAAAAATAATTCACCTATCCAGTTAATTAGTCAATTAAAAGGTTATTTCTATATAAATCCTTTCTTAGCTTTAAGTTTAGCTATAACAATCTTTTCTTTTGCAGGTATACCACCTCTATTAGGATTCTTTGCTAAACAGATGGTTTTAAGTGCTGCTTTAGATAGTGGTTATATTTTCTTAACTTTAATTGCAGTTGCAACTAGTGTAATTGGTGGAGTTTATTATCTTAATGTTGTAAAAGAAATTTTCTTTTACAAACCTGAATATAAAATAAATCCTAGATTAATAGATCGTAAATTATCAGGTCATATTTATGATAAAAACGATCGTTTAGTTCAGAATTTAGAATTCAAATATAATAATATTGTTATGTCTAGTCCTATATCTATTACAATAGCTAGTATAACATTAATAATTTTATTATTTATATTTATGAATAAAGAATGATTAAGTATGGGTACCATATTGGTACAAATTTTATTTAATAGTTAAATGAGTAGTATGACTTTTTTCTTCTTATTTGTTTCTATATTAGCATTAGTATTTTTAATTGTAAATTTACTGCTTGCTCCGCATAATCCTTATCAAGAAAAATATTCTATTTTCGAGTGTGGGTTTCATAGTTTCTTAGGGCAAAATAGAACACAGTTTGGTGTTAAATTCTTTATTTTTGCTTTAGTATATTTATTATTAGACTTAGAAATTCTTTTAACATTCCCTTTTGCAGTAAGTGGATATGTTAATAATATTTATGGTTTAATAGTAGCCTTGTTATTTATAGGTATTATTACTATAGGTTTTGTATTTGAATTAGGTAAAAGTGCATTAAAAATAGATAGTAGACAAGTTATAACTCTTTTAAATGTAAAATCTTCTAATGTTACAGAACTTATAAGTAAAAGCTAATATACATAGCGAATATTTTTAATTTGTGTTATTATAGCATAAACAGTGATAGTTAGATAAAAATGGAAAAAAGGGTTAATAGACGTATAAATCTGAAATGATACAAGCAGCAAGAATCATAGGTACAGGTTTAGCTACAACAGGTTTAATAGGAGCAGGAGTTGGAATTGGTGTAGTATTTGGTGCATTAATTTTAGGTGTAGCAAGAAATCCTTCTATGAGAGGTCAATTATTTTCTTACGCTATATTAGGTTTTGCTTTTTCTGAAGCTACTGGTTTATTTGCCTTAATGATGGCATTCTTACTACTTTACGTTGCATAATAAAAAGTAGGATTTAAAACCTTCTACTAAAATCTTATATAAAATGTTTAAAAATTTAAACCAATACCTAAAAAAAATACAATATATTTAAAACCATATTGTTGATTAGATCCTCTCTTTATAGAGAGAACGTTTAGAAGATATATCTATTATGTAGATATAGTAAAGGACGTGTGGGGTTGCTACGCATGATTGAAGTCTAACTTTTTTTCTAAGTAAATTGCCAGTCAATTTGTTCACATTTGAGAGATTACTCTTCATTCTCCCAAAGGAACGCCCAATGGTCGTTCTTTGTTATTAGCTTTGGGAATGTAAACTCTCCTAAAGATCAAATTGTCGTCCCAACTTCTGATCATTTTTTCGATCCTGAATATACGCTTTTGGACTGAGCTTAGACCTTCATCATAGTATCAGTGTTGAAATGTTTTATGAAAGGCAGATGTTCTAAAGCTTACGGATTTTTCGATCGTAGTTTTAGCTATGGTTCAAAATAATACATAGTTGCCATTTCTGATGGCGTTTCTGGCTCTGTGCATTTTATGCTCCATATATCTGTTGGCCTTCTTCAGTTTATTAAATTCAAAAGTTTTTTTTCTCTTTATTACCTTTCTAATACCAACTTTGTAAAGTAGTTCGTTAATTATTGGTTCTGATAATTTGCAATCACTGATATCCGGTATTCTTTTTCAAGAAGTGTTTAACAGTGAAGGGTTAGCCTGAACTTTCCCCAGCACCTCGTCCTTCATCACCTTCAGGTGGTTAAATAAGTTGTTTGCATTTTTCATACAATTTTTAGCTGTGTCTTGGTTTTTGTGAAGTTTTGCTCCTCATATACCTCTAGTAGACATTTTCCAATGGTCCTAAAGAGAAATTTCTGAATATACTATGTTCGAACATAAATATGCTAGTGGTATAGCATAAAATAGCTGAAATATCCTGGAGTAGATGGTGCATGATTCACTATTGAGTATATTAGGTGACGTTTAGTTTCTTGCCATTCTGGAACGGCGAGTTCCTCAGATACGACTTTGGATTTTATCCAGTTTCTTTAGTACTTTTATCCAGAAATTATTCAGGATTAGCAAAAAGTAATGTATTCGGAACAATTCAGTCCCGGTTGTACTCAAACAGCTGGCTGGGAACTAATTGATTATCGAGAAAAACCCTTTATAATAAAACCTAAAAAACTACAGTTTATTTAAAACCGTATTGTTGATTAGATCCTCTTTTTATAGAGAGAACGTTTAGAAGATATGTCTATAATACAGATATAGTAAAGGACGCGTGGGGTACTTTTTTTGTTATTTTGATCTATTAATCATTAAAGATCAAATAAAGGGCCTTATAAAAAAAAATTCTTTTTTTTTATTAAGAGCCGGTAAAAAAAAAAGAATGATTTGAAGGCTGAGGCTTTACCTAGAAGAAACACTAAGTTTCATAGAAAAGACTTCAAAAAAGTTTTTGTCAAAATATCCCAAAATCGAGTGAAAACTCTCAAAGTAATCTCTAATTCTATAAAAAAAAATTTCGCTGAATTATATTAGATTTATAAGTAAGTAAGTAAAATAAATTTATAGAGATATGTAAATGAATAGAATATGTTTTTAATTAAAAATATTTTAAATATAAATTTTGACGTACCTACTCCTTGAGGTATTTATTTCCAAGATAGTGCTACTCCTCAAATGGAAGGGTTAGTTGAATTACATGATAATATAATGTACTACTTAGTTATAATATTATTTGCTGTAGCATGAGTTATGTTATCAATAGTAAGAAATTACATTGAAACTAAATCACCTATCTCGCACAAATATTTAAACCACGGTAAAGTTGTGCCTACTCAAAAGTGTTTTAAGAATAATATGAATTGTATAAAGTTTTATAGTACTTCTTCTGAAGTTAATAGTGCAAAGTTTTATGAAGATGCCTTTTCTATGAGAAAAATAATTATAAAGGATAATAAAAATAAATCAGGAATATATAAATGAACCAATAAAATAACGAATGATATTTATATTGGACAATCTATAGATTTATCTAAAAGATTTATTAAATATTTTAACCTTAGTTATTTAAAAAATAGAGAAACTCTTGTTATAAGTAGAGCTTTAATTAAATACGGGTATTCTAATTTTTCATTAGATATATTAGAATACTGTGATCTAGCTAATTTAACTGAAAGAGAGCAATACTACATGGATAAATTAAATCCTAGATATAATACTTTAAAAATAGCAGGTAGCTCTTCAGGCCATAAACTTTCTGAAGAAACTAAAGCAAAAATAAGTAAAGCTTTAAAAGGAGTTTATGTTAAGGAAAAATCTCCTTTATTTGGTCGTACTCACACTGAAGAAACTAAAGCACTTATGTCTTTGACAAGATCTAAAATAAATAATTTAGGTAAAATTCATACTGAAGAAAGCAAAGAATTAATGAGAAAAAAAGCCTTAGGAAGAAAACATACTGAAGAAACTTTATTAAAGATGAGTGCTGTTAGAGGTTATTCTGTGAATATTTACGAAAAATGTGATACAGAAGGATTTAAATTAATAGGTAGCTTTGTTTCAATAAGAAGAGCTGCTAAATTTTTAGATATTAGTAGTAATAGTATAAAACTTTATATAAACTCAGGGAAAATCTTTAAAGACAGATACAAATTCACAGGAGGATCTCCTGAATAAACTTAAAAAAACTATGAGTAAAATTTCACTATATGCTGGAAACTCCTAAAGCCTTTAGGTACTATAAAGATAATTAATATAAACTTTATCAGTGATAACCCTAAAGGATGTACAATGGATTATCAGCAGGAAACCAACAAGTATTAAGTACTTAAGTAGGATCCTCAGAGACTAAACGTGGAAACCTTATAAAAGGTAAGATATAGTCCGGTTAAGTATGAAAGTACTTATGTTTTTTTCGACACTTATAGAGTTAATATGAACAATTACTCCGGCAGTAATATTAATATTAATAGCATTCCCTTCATTCAAATTATTGTACTTAATGGATGAAGTTAATGATTCTTCAATGTCAGTTTTAGCAGAAGGACATCAATGATACTGAAGCTACCAATACCCTGATTTTTTAAATACAGATGAAGAATTTATAGAGTTTGACTCATATTTAGTACCTGAATCTGATTTAGAGGACGGAGCTTTAAGAATGTTAGAAGTAGATAATAGAGTTATCCTTCCTGAATTAACACATGTTAGATTCATCATTACTTCTGGTGATGTAATACATTCTTTTGCTGTACCTGCTTTAGGTATAAAATGTGATGCATACCCTGGTAGATTAAATCAAGTTTCTGTCTTTATTAATAGAGAAGGGGTTTTTTATGGTCAATGTTCAGAGATCTGCGGAATTTTGCACAGTTCTATGCCGATCGTTATTGAGTCAGTTTCTTTAGAGAAATTTTTGACATGATTAGAGGAACAATAATATATTCTTTAAACTTATGTTTAATAGAATTTTTTTCTTTTCATTCAAATTTATGTTTTGACTTAACTAGTTCTTTAAAAACGACTTCTTGTATTAAGAGAGGGCCGGCTAATAGAAGAATCGTATTACCACCTCGGAGAGGGGTTTCAGAAAGAAGTGTCTGTATGTATTCAACTATGGCTGGAGGTTCTAGTACAGTCTCAACTAACGATTTCTTAAATATAGAGCAAATAAATCAATCAGTTCTTAATAGTACATTAAAAGCAGATTGATTCTCATTTTCAAAACAAAATTACGAGAATTTTGATTACATAGTTACTTTTATTAAATCTGTTAGTTCAATAGAAATTTTAGGAGTTTTAACTGTAATTTTAGTGGTTTTGGGCCTATCTATATTAAAATGAAAGTGCTTGGGCGATCGGATATTTTATAGAACCAAAGCTAAATTGGCTAATGGTTATGACTGAAGGAATGAGCGTCAGAGACAGTTCGATGACGATCTTTTACGTAAAATGAAGGGGCAAAGAGCTATTAATAGCAAAGTAAGTGTTTTTAGTACAAATCAACCTGAACATTTAAGATTGACTGAAGCTCAATGTACAGAATTGTGTATTCGTTATAAGCTTGGTGGTGGATGGTATTATCAGTATAGAGTGACATATGATTTTAGAGATCGGTTATATCGGTATGGTGGTGCGGCTGGCCCTCCTGCATGTAGCCAAAACATGATTGATCACGTAGAAATGACTCCTCCTCCTTCTAGTTTTCCATATTCCCCACAGTTTAGGTAAGATTAGAATATTTTTAATTTGTGTTATTATAGCATAAACAGTGCTAGTTATAAAAAAAGAGTAAATAGGGTTAATAGACGTTTATATCTCAAATGATTGAAACAGGAACAGGAACAGGTACAGGTTTATCTATAATATATTTAAATATAATAATAATCTATTATATTGCATTATATACTTATACATTTATTGCGGTAAACTTAAAAACAGTTGAAACGACTCTAGAAAAAATATTTAAAGGGTTTTATAAACCTTTTTGTTACTTTAAACTAGGTTATCTTTATGCCAAAAAATTGGATAATAAATCTCAGGCAAACAAGATATCTAAGCTATGTAAAAGGATTGATATAACAATTGATCCTAAAGATGTTCTTAGTGATTTATATTTTTGTAGTCTAAAGGGCTCTATATTTAAATATAGAAAATTTCTTTTAATAAAAAAAAGTTGGTTTTTTTCTTTAATAAAGAATATGTCCTGAATATCAGGATTATTACTATTTTTAAATAGAAACCGGAATTTGGAATTTAGGTTAACAGATTATGTTTTAAAGTTAGGTTCTAAAATCCCAGTTCTTTTTTTATCAAATGAAATATCAGCTTTGAATATTTTCGAGGTTTTATGTTTAATAGGTATTATTATAACATCATTTGATATACTATTCCTATGGGCAACTGTTCGTGATAGAGATTTATCTATATTTAGTTTGCAGGAGAAATATACTTTATTTCATAAATGTAACTTTATGGATAAAAAGGCTAAAAAGTCTTTTGTTTATCGGTGTTTTTGTTTAGGTGTATTTATTCATAATAATTCATTAAGAATAAAATTATGTGCTAGATTTTTGTTTTTATTTATAATTTTTTGTCAACTAGAATTATCTACAGAATATAGACCTAAATGGATATTTGAGTATTTAGTTATAATATTGCAAAATATTTTTAGCTATTTAGGTTTTAGTGAAACTCATACAAAGTATTTGTGGGGTCTAGTAAAACTAAAAAATAAATAAAAAAAAATAATAATGGTTAAATTATTAAAATAAATATATGATATGATATGATATAGTACCAACAATCTAAAGTTTAGGTTGAAGATCATTACATATTTATGTAATAAATATTTTATTATATTTATTACGTAAAATACTATAATTTAATAGGAAAAATGAAAAATAGTATATCTATTTTTAATATAAGTTCAAGTCTTATTAGTATTTGGGAGCGTGTATATGTAATAGTCTAATTACCGTTATACGCTCCACCACCTTTCCATTCTGACCCCCCCCTTTTTAAGCTACTCTTAGCTTTTTCAAACCTCTTTCTCATGCTCTCAATATCTTGGATACAGTAAGCAAACAAGCAAATTGTATTCCCTGAAATATACTACCCCATCAAAACGCGTTTTGATAAATTTATTTTGCAAAACGCTACAAAACATTCCGTCATCATGGCCTCTTCATCTAAACCCTTTGAATCTTCTTCGGGATTCTCTCTTCTCCGACATTTGACTAAGGAATATCCCGAGGCCAAAGGTGGAGAAGGCAATTTCATACAAGGAGAGAAAGACAAGAAGGTGCTTGACGCTTGTGGAGGTGCAGCTGTGACTTGTTTAGGTCATAACAACAAAAGAATGAATCATGCTATGGCAAATTATTTTCTCCAAAACAATTTGACATATACATCAACAGCTTTTTGGCGTGATCCTACGGTTGAAGAGTTGTGCGATAAGATAATTCAAGGAACGAATTATCAAATGTTCAAAGTGTATTTGGCTGGATCAGGTTCTGAGGTGGTTGAAGCTGCCATCAAACTGTCTCGGCAGTATTATTATGATCAAGATCATAATACTACTCGAAAGTACTTCATCGCTCGAGAGCGCTCATACCATGGAAACACCCTAGGAACCTTGAGTCTTTCAGATTATAAGGCTCGTAAAGACCCCTATGAACCTCTCCTCATACAGAATGTTGAGCGCGTTTCTGCTTGCTATCCATACCGTCAGCAAGAGAAAGATCAATCGGATGAGGAATTCATTTCCATAAAAGTCGCAGAACTAGAGGCTAAGTTTCAAAAACTAGGTTCTGGTAATGTTATTGCCTTCATTGCTGAACCAGTAGTGGGGGCCGCTCTTGGATGTGTTGCTTCTCCTACTGGCTATTTGAAAGCCATGAGAGATGTTTGCCATAAACATGGTGCTCTCTTCATTCTTGATGAGGTGATGTGTGGAATAGGACGGACAGGTGTTCTCCATGCATGGCAGGCAGAGAACGTTGTGCCAGACATTCAATTGGTAGGTAAAGGGCTTGGTGCCGGTTATCAACCAGTCTCTGCAATGATAGTATCCAAAAGGGTTCATGATGTCCTTTTGGATACAAGTAAAGAGTTTGCACATGGGTATACCCATCAGGGCATGCCTATACAAGCTGTTGCAGCTTTGGAGGTTCTTCGTATTATCGAAGAAGAACGTTTGCTGGATAACGTATGCAAACAGGGTGCTTTGCTCGAATACGAATTGAAAGACAAACTGTCAGGTCACGCCCATGTGGGAGACATACGGGGACGAGGTCTTTTTTGGGGTTTAGAGTTCGTTAAGGACAAAAAAACCAAAGAAACCTTTGACCCGAAGCTCAAAGTAGCTTATGAATTGAAGGAGTTGAGTCTGTGTGAGTTCGACATGGCCATTTATCCAAGCATGGGATGCAAGGATAATATCAGTGGAGATACTGTGATCATTTCACCTGCTTATACGGTAACGAGTGAGGATATCAAATTGATTGTAGAAAAGCTACGTGATGTTGTCAACACATTTTTCTCTAGGTTGTACGAAAACGGAGTTCTTAATTAGGGTTTATATTGAGGGTCAAAAAATAAAAAAAAATATTAAAAATAAAAAAGAAAAAAAGAATTTTTGCTTTTTTTTGTCTTTTTTGGTTTGGATAATTGCTTTGGATAGTTTGTTGTTTTTTCTAGTATAAGCTATAATAGAAAAAGAAAAGTGGAAAAAAATTTTATAATAATCAAAATAAAAAATTAGGGGAAAAAGATTAAGTATTTTTTCTTTAAGCTTAGTGTTTTTGTTGAAATTTTCTTATTTCTTCTTTTTCTTTTTTATTATAGGAAAAAACAAAAAAAAATTCAAAAAAAAATTCAAAAAAAATTAAAAACAAAAATAAAAAAAAAGATTAAAATTATTCAATATTAAAGAATGCTTCTTATATTTACCTTTAAAATGGTAAACGTAGTTCTGTTCTAAGCCAGACGCGGAAGTTTATTTGATATGGATTTTTTTTTAAAGGGTGCTGGTCGGACAGATATTAATTTTACGTATCTTAAATGGATTAGAATTCCATTCACCCTGATAAATTTAAATATGTAGTATTTTATATGGTTTTATCGTTTTTGTAATAAATTCTTCTTATAATAAATAATAAAAATCAAAACAATCTAGTGGTATTATACTTAACATAGGTATTATAAATAATATGTCATAGTGCTTAAGGTATTAATACTAATATTATTTTTATGAAAAAAGGTTACAGATAAAAAGGAATAAAAAATAAAAGTTCAAGTCTTTAGATAGTTATATAATTAATTTAAAGTTGGATATAAAATCTACCTTTATACAAATTTTGCTTTATCTTACTAGATCTTTAGATCAAAAGTATATAGTAGATTTCTGATAAGTAAAAAGGATTAATATACCTAAATCGTTATATTTAGATAGGATTAATTTAGGTTCGAAATCTACCTAAAGTATAAATTGGTACAATATCATTCGATATTTATTTCGAATTAAGTTTTATAGAATTAGTAGGAAGTATAATTCTAGGGTGATACTACTGATAGAGCGAAGGTGGGGGCTCTATCCATAGACAGTTAAAAATATATTTACAATAATTTAAAATTCAATAAATTTACAATGAATATTACACTGATACTTTTTTTAATAGGAATTTTAGGATTTGTGTTAAATAGAAAAAATATTATATTAATGCTTATTTCAATTGAAATAATGTTATTATCTATCACATTTTTAATATTGGTAAGTTCACTTAATATTGATGATATAATAGGACAAACTTATGCTATTTATATAATAGCAGTAGCAGGTGCAGAATCTGCTATAGGTCTAGGTATTTTAGTTGCTTTTTACAGATTAAAATTCCCCCCTAAACTATTTCCTTATATTTATTTTAGTAGCGGAGCTACTAAACAGTACATTGTACATAATTCTTTTCATGGAGTTCGGTTTTATTCCACAGAAAAACAGCCTAGTTTAACAGAAAAACGTAGGGCTAATAATTTAAGTACTTTAAATCCTTCTTTTATTACTGGTTTAATAGATGCTGAAGGTTCTTTTGTTGTAACTATTTTAAAAAATTCTAGGTATCGTTTAGGATGGACTACACAAGCTAGATTTCAATTAAAATTACATGAAAAAGATAGAGATTTAGTTTTGGCTGTTCGAAATTATTTTAAGAATATAGGTTATATTTCAAAGATAAATATCCGAAATTCAGTTGAATTTCGAGTAACAAAGATTAAAGATTTAGATAGAATTCTTTCTCATTTTAATTCTAATCCTCTTATCACGAATAAATATGCAGATTTTATATTATTTAAAGAAATATATTCTATCATTCTAAGTAATAAACATAATACTTTAGATGGGTTACAAAATATACTTAATAAAAAAGCATCGTTGAATTGAGGTTTATCTGAAAATTTAAAAGAAAATTTCCCTTTAACATCATCAGTGAAAAGGGCTAAAGTTGTTAATAGTATGGAATATTTAAGCCCTGAGTGGATAGCTGGGTTCTGTACAGGAGAATCGTGTTTTTCTATTTTTATAACAGTTTCGGCCGCCAGCGATGGTGGCTGAAACACGGGCGAAGCCCGAGGAAAATATGCTTCTGTTCGTTTTTCAGTCAGTCAAGATTTAAGGGATGTTCTTTTGTTAGAAAATATAGCTATTTATTTGAGTTGTGGTATAGTAAATAAATATAAAAACCGTGAAGTTTGTGAATTAGTTGTATCAAAATTAGATGATATAGTTACTCGTATTATCCCTTTTTTTGAAAAATATTTAATAAGAGGTTCTAAATATCAAAATTATCTTTATTTTAAACAAGCTGCTTTTATTATAAAAAATAAAGAGCATCTTACAAAAGAAGGTTTGGATAAAATAATTCAGTTAAAAACTAAAATAAATAAGTTTCGGCCGCCACCTTTGGTGGCTGAAACACGGGCTGCGCCCGAGGAAAATTAGGGTTTTGATCAAAAAAGATGAAGTGAACCTTTGTCTAGTTATAGTTCTACCTGTAACGAAACTTTCAAATTGCGGGGAAGTCTTAAAGACAAATCTACCAAGTTAATATAGTAATATGATTAATGGCACAGGTAATGACTCGTGGTATGGTAAAAACGATTTGTATATGTAGATAATCCGCAGCCAAGTACCAAATATAAATTATTTGGTATGCAGTTCATCGACTAAATGGAAGTTGGTTTATTTTTAATAAGCTTAAGATATAGTCAGTTTTTATATGAAAATATAAAAGTTAAACGAAGAGGAAGTATAGCAATAGAATACAAATAATGTATTTAAGTATAATAATTTTACCTTTGTTAGGATCAATAGTTGCTGGCTTTTTTGGTAGAAAAGTTGGAGTTAGCGGAGCACAGTTTATTACATGTTCTAGTGTAATATTAACAACAATATTAGCAATTATCGCTTTTTTTGAAGTAGGATTTAATAATATACCAGTATCTATTGAATTATTTAGATGAATAGATAGCGAATGATTTAATATAATATGAGGTTTTGAATTTGATAGTTTAACAGTAAGTATGTTAATACCTGTGTTAATTATTAGTTCTTTAGTTCATATTTATTCAATTTCATATATGAGCAACGACCCACACGTACAAAGATTTTTTAGTTATTTAAGCTTGTTTACTTTTATGATGATTATATTAGTAACAGCAAATAATTATTTATTAATGTTTGTAGGTTGAGAAGGTGTTGGTGTTTGTTCTTATTTATTAGTAAGTTTCTGATTTACTAGAATAGCAGCAAACCAAAGTTCTGTTTCCGCATTCTTAACTAATAGAGTTGGTGATTGCTTTTTAACAATAGGAATGTTTGCTATTTTATGAAGTTTAGGTAATTTAGATTATGCTACAGTATTTTCATTAGCACCATACATGAATGAAAACGTAATAACTATTATTGGAATATGTTTATTAATAGGTGCTATGGCTAAAAGTGTGCGTCGTTGTGCTTTATTTTGAAATGGAGAAGAAATCTCTAAGCACTGACCGAAAGTGTTTCTGACTACGGAATTAGGTTGTGAAGAAAAAACACGGTCGAACATAGCATTTCCGGTGAAGAGGAGGATTAGACCTAATCAGGAAGGTCGAGTTCTCTTTAGTCAAGATTCCTATGATTAAAGCTACACTGCTTGAAGTCTATTTACCAGTTGTCTCAAGCCATGGACTTCAACTTGCCTGTGATAGGTTGAATGCGGCGATTTCCTATTTTGAACTTTTGAGTAGGGAAACGGTCCGTTCGCAAACGAATTGCATAAACAATTTTAAGGTAAAAAGTAGACAATCTAAGGGAATTCTAATTCAAAATATAAGAACTACGAGATTGCCTAAGGTTTCTCGCGGCTATGGCAACAGAGGAATTGTAGTACCCGAATATGGAAATATATACTGTTCTGTGAAAATAGAAAGAAGGGGAAGGATTCCAGATTTCAATTTAGAATTATGCACTAGTGCTGGGAGTCCAGTACAAAGTAAATTTGACACTAGTGAGAAACTTCTAAAACTAAGAGAACATTGTATGAAAAATCCTGATGCTCCTGTAAATCTTGAAAAGATTTATAGATTGATGTACGATCCTTCACTGTACGAATTAGCATATAATAAGTTAAAAAGTAACCCTAGTAATATGATGGAGTATTTCACATCAAAAAATTTAGATAAAACTACCGAAGAGATAGTAAATAAACTTAAGGACAATAGTTTTAAATTCTCCCCTGGTAAAGTAGAAATACCTAAAGAGAGTGGTGGTACGATACCTTTAACTATTGCATCCTCTACGGATAAATTGGTTCAGGAGGTTATGAGAATGATTTTAGAAGCAATCTTTGAACCTATCTTTTCTGATAATAGTCATGGTTTTAGACCAGGCAGAAGTTGTCACACAGCTTTGAAAAAGATAAAAGAGAGATTTGGAGTTGCTACTTGATATATTCAGGGTGACATATCGAAATGTTTCTATTTTTTTGACCAAGATGTGTTAATGAAAATCATTGAAAAAAAAATAAATGACAGGAGATTCACGGATTTAATAAGAAAAGCCTTGAAAGCCGGTTACATGGAGTTGGGGATATTTAAAGATTCGATTTCACGTAGATCCCAAGGATCTATTATTAGTCCTATCTTAAGTAATATTTATTTGAATGAATTGGATAAATTTGTGGAAGGGTTGAAATTGAAATTGGATACAGATTCAAGACCCAAGATTAATCCTGTATATATTAGATTAAGACATCTAAAAAACCAAGAAATGAGTCCAGAAGTTCAAGCTCGGGTCCATAAATTAATTCTCAAAACTCCTTATTATAAAGCCTTAGACCTTAGTTTCAAAAAATTGACATATATAAGATATGCAGATGATTGAATCATAGGCATAAGAGGTTCTAAGGAGGATTGTCAAATTATACTGGACAAAATAAGATTTTTTCTTAAAAAAGAACTAAATTTAAAGCTAAGTGATAACAAAACATTAATAACTAACGCTAAGGAAGGAAAAGCTAGATTCTTGAGTACAGATATATCCCGTAAATCAGATCAATCCTTTTATTCTAGTCAATTTGATTTTATCAAAAGAAATTATAGGGAAATAAGACTGGAAACTCCTAAACAGAGTATATTCAATAAACTTAAATATCTTGGTTTTCTAAAGAAAAACATACCTATACCAATATTCTCTTGATTATCAAAAGATAAAGACAGTATAATAACATTATATAACTCTGTTTATACAGGATTAATCAATTATTATAGTTTTGCAGATAATAGGAATAGAATTTCTTCAGCAATATATTACATTTTAAAAACATCTTGTGCTAAACTTCTTGCAGCTAAATTTAAACTTGAAACGCAAAGCAAAGTTTTTGCCAAGTTCGGAAGTAATTTAAAAGGAAAAGACAATATCAGTTTCGTCAATGCAGTCAATGGTATGGATACGTGAGATTTCAGAGTAAATAGTAAGGAGATGATTCCTACTCTATATGCTGAAAGTCTATCCAATGGCTCTGGGTCGAATCTTAAATGTATGGTTTGTGAATCTGATTACAAAGTAAAAATCCAGCGTGTCATAATGATGAAAAACCTAGACCCTCATTTGAAGAAGATTTATGCATTGATGGCAAAAAAAAACAGGAAACAAATCCCTTTATGTAAAATATGCCGTTCAGCATATCACTATAAAGGCGTTAAAAACAATAACAATATATAACTCTTAGCAGATTGAAATTGGAGAGCCGTATGATAGGAAACTATCCCGTACGGTTCGGGAAAAGGATAATGTCTGTTTAACAGCAGTTAATTATTCTATTTTATTCATTAATTTTTATTAAAAAGTTTTCATTACAAGAAATTTTAGAAGCTCTAGGTATTGAGGTAGATGGGCTCGATATTGATCCAAATGATATTGATCTAGATAATTTAGATCAATTATTAGCTTTGATAAGGTTATTATTTGGGTTAAATTTAGATTATATATCTTTATGACAAATTATTTTAACCTTGTTAGTTATTTTAGGTTTAATCATAAAGACACAAATAAAAGTAGATTTGGATTTAACGCCAGTCATTTTAAAAAAAGGTAATAATTATTACATAGGACTTGTAGACTTAAACGACCCTTCGGCAATTTTTTTAAAGTTTTTATATAGTTTTAATAACGATGTCGAGAGTATAATTATACATTGCCCAGAATTAACACCAAGCGTAAGGTGTTGTATATATTATAATAAACCTATAAGCTCTAATTTTGAGACGTCATATGATATCTTAGACAGTTATTCGTACGATAGTGAGGACTATCATATTAGTACGAACTTTGAATCTCCTAATAGAATCGTATGATTATTTTGTTCATCAATCTTTGATCTAAAAATCCTTACTGGCTTTGATGATTATTGCATAGGGGTTTTACCTGATTGAGGTAATTTAGGTTCTATAGAAGTTCGAGGGTTGTTAAGCATATTAATAGCTAATAACCGTCCATCTCCTCCTACTTTTGATGCTGGGTAATAAAAATATCTAGATTCAGATAGAAAAACTTACTCTTGAGCAGTATTATTCTAGTTCATTCTCAAGTAGGTCTTCACGTTTGATTACCTATGGCTATGGAGGGTCCTACTCCAGTTTCTGCATTAATACACGCTGCTACTATGGTTACAGCTGGTGTATATCTATTAATACGTTCATCTCCTTTAATAGAATATAGTTCTACTATCTTATTACTATGTTTATGATTAGGAGCTATTACTACTGTTTTTAGTTCTCTTGTGGGATTATTCCAACAAGATATTAAAAAAGTTATTGCTTATTCTACTATGTCTCAACTTGGTATGATGGTTATAGCTATAGGTTTATCTTCTTATAATATAGCATTATTCCATTTAGTTAATCATGCTTTCTATAAAGGATTATTATTCTTAGGAGCAGGTGCAGTTATTCATGCTGTTGCAGATAATCAGGATTTTAGAAAATATGGTGGATTAATTTCATTTTTACCTTTAACATATTCTGTTATATTAATAGCAAGTCTTAGTTTAGTTGCTTTCCCTTTTATGACAGGATTCTATAGTAAAGATTTTATTTTAGAATCTGCTTTTGGTCAATACTATTTTAGTAGTATAGCTGTTTATGTTATAGCAGTTATAGGTGCAATATTCACAACATTATATTCAGTTAAGGTTTTATATTTAACTTTCTTAACTAATCCTAATGGACCTATAGCATATTACAAACATGCTCATGAAGGAGATATTTTCTTAAGTTTACCTTTAGTAATATTAGCGATTTTTTCTATATTCTTTGGTTATATAACTAAAGATATTTTTATAGGATTAGGTTCTAGTTTCTTTATAGATAATAGTATTTTTATACATCCTGTGCATGAAATAATGATAGATACTGAATTTGCAGTACCTGCTTTATTCAAATTATTACCTTTAATATTTACTATATCATTTAGTATTTTAGCTTTTGTAGCTTCTGAATTTTTACCTGAATCTTTAATTAGCTTCAAGTTTTCAAAATTAGGTTATAATATTTTTGGTTTCTTTAATCAAAGATTCTTAGTTGAAATGTTCTATAATAAATATATTACTAATTTAGTTTTAAATTTAGGTGGACAAACAACGAAAGTTTTAGATAAAGGAAGTATAGAATTCTTAGGACCTCATGGTTTAGAAGTAGGATTAGTTAAATTAAGTAAAAATATAGCATCTTTAAGTACAGGTGTTGTAACAAGTTATGCACTATATATCTTAATGGGTGTTATTATATACTTATTAATTGCTTTCTATTTAGTACAATTTAATTTGGATTTAGTTATATTGTTATTTTTATCTGTATTTTGTTTTTTTGTACAAAAAAGATAAGATAAATGAGTTCTTCGTTCTAATAACTTTAAGAAAAATTTATTTTTCTTAATTCTCATTAGCTCAATGGTAGAGCAGGATACTTCTAATATCCTGATTTTAGTTCGAATCTAAAATGGGAATTGCTCTAATTTAACAGAGCTGCGCTAAAAAAAAAAGGGGGTAAATAGGGTAAATGAAAACTTTTGGAGCCGCGGTAATGAGGAGATAAAACCCTCATTCGAAATTTTGTACTTTTTGGGGACTATACTGGAAAACGTTTTTTTTTCGTATGTTTACTCATAGATTAAGTATCCAAAAAACGAGGATTTTAATCCGAGCTTTTTGACTTAGCATTTATGGAATTTCGTCTTACATGTCCTTGTTTATCTTGAAGACAAAATAAGGCACAAATAGTAACGAATATGTTAAGTTCTTTATTCATTTTTAAAGATTCAGTCTTTCTTATTTGGTCTTAAAAATATGAAAACTTATTATATTGTTAAGTTATCTATTTTAATTTTTAGTTCTATAACTTAAATAACCTAGTGGTAAGGATAATGATATACATAAATTATATAAATAAAAAACTATGCTAAATAAAAAAAATTTTTTTTTTAGTTTTGTTTATACATTAGAATTCTTAAACACTAAGTTTAAATTTCTACTTTTGAATAAAGTTATACTTCCAAAATGATTGCTTAATGTTGATATTATAGCTACAATATTGTATATGATACATAATAGAGAATAAATTTAATTAGCTCTAATTTAAAAATAATAAAAAAAAAACACAGATACACACATGAGAATATTAAAAAGTCATCCTTTATTGAAATTAGTTAATAATTATCTTATTGATTCATCAGAACCTAGTAACATTAGTTATTTATGAAATTTTGGGTCTTTATTAGCCCTTTGTTTAGTAATACAAATAATAACAGGTGTTACATTAGCTATGCATTATAGTCCTAATGTATTAGAAGCCTTTAATTCTATAGAACATATAATGAGAGACGTAAATAATGGATGATTAATTCGTTACTTACATGCTAATACAGCTTCAGCTTTCTTCTTCTTAGTGTACTTACATATAGGAAGAGGTATGTATTACGGATCTTATAGATCTCCAAGAACATTAGTTTGAGCTATAGGAACAGTAATACTTATACTTATGATGGCTGTTTAACGGCCAAATTGTTTACATATTATAATTAACTAACAAATTTTTCTATTATATCTTTATTCTTTTTATAAATCTTTATTTCTTTTTTTTATTATAACTAGCATTTTATACAAAACTATTAATATATTTTTAGATTGTTTCATAAAAAAAAATAGTTGATCTCTCATAGAAGGATTTCTTGCTACACCTAAAATTAATGGACGAAATACTACACCAATTCCAATTTCTGCTCCTATTAAACCTGTTGTAGCTAAACCTGTACTTCTTGCAATCGGAGCATTTCAATCAAATGAAAAGACTACTAATAAAAACAATTTTAAAATATTCGGGGTTTATTTCCCTAGAAAAAATAGTTTATCTCTTTTTAAATTATTGAGGTAACTATATAATGTCCTATTTAATTAAAACAATATTCAAAAATTATACTAATAATTTTGTTTATTATTACTATTATAGTGTTAGAACTTCCTTTTGATCCTTTATAGCTGAAAAAAACGTGTTTTTGATTACCCGTTTTTGATCCTTTATAGTTAAAAAAAACGTGTTTTTGATTACCCGTTTTTCAATTAACTTAGTTAAGGGTGATTTTATTATTGCTTTAGAAAACTTAATTAAGGATATATATCCTATAGTTTTTCCAAAGGTTGGTAATTTTATAGTCATTCTGTTAATAAGGTTTAATTTACATAGTTACGAAAGCTTTTTTATCCATGAAGGTCTTTTTGAGTTAAATTTAGAAATAAATACTTATCTATGTAATATTATAGATTCATATCTAGGCTTTGTTTTTATTATAAGTTTATCTTACCTATTAACTTATAATAAAAAGTTTAAGCTAAATAATCCTTTACTTTATAATATTTTTATTACAATAAGCGTTATAATTTTATGTTTCTTTGCTATTGTGTTTTTTTTGAATCTAAATCAAATTTTTTTTTATCTATTCCATAAAATAGTAGAATTGGTTATTAATTATGTTCTTAAAATGATGGGTAATTTATATAGAGGCCCTAGTTCCCAGCCGGGTGGGTTTGGAGAGCCTGTAGGTGGAGGAGGTAAACCACCAAAAGAACCAGGAGGACCTCTACCGCCAAAAGGTCATTACAATGAAGATAATTCTGAGGAAGATAGTTCTGAATTAAATGACGATAATTCTGAATTCAGTGAAGATGCTTCTAAAAATAAGGATGAAATAAGAAGAAAAGGTAGAGAATCCTTTAAAGCTTGATTTGATAAAAAAGATCCTATACAAAGAGAAATTTATAAAGCAAATAAACGTTCACGTTATAAAAAAGCAATGGAAGATGAGGACAAATATGAAAAAAATAAAAAAAGACACCAAGAATGACGAGCTGAAATGTTAAAAAATGAAACAGCAGAAGAAAGACGTGTTAGATTAGATAAACATAAGGGATATTATAAAACTTATAGAGATTCATTGGGACCAACTAAAAAAAAATTGAAACAGAAAGAAAAAGTTCAGAGTATTTTGAAAGAAAAAATTCTGAAACAGCAGAACAAAGACGTGCTAGACAAAATAAAAATCTAGCTTCATTTAATAAAAGAATAAATTCTGAAACACCAGAACAAAAAGAAGCTAGATTAGCAAGAAGAAGAGAGCTTGCTAGAATAAGAAAAGCAAAAAAAAGAAGGAGAAAAAAAGAATTAAATTCTTTTTTCTCCCTTTTAATTTATGTTTTTTATCAATATTTATTCCCCCCCCCCCTTTTTGCAAACAAAATTGTGGTTTTTTAGGTTAATAATTTGGTAGAAGTAAATTTTGCTTTTTTAATTAATAATATATAAATAAAGTCCTACTTGACTAGAGTATATGCAATATATAATTAGAAATATACTGTTTTAGTTCATAATTTTTACGAATTAATATCTAAAGTAGATTACCCTGACAGGGGTATGACGCGAGAAATAAACTCGCTAGGCAATACTAGTGAAAACGGTTAAACATTCGTTATCTGTTTAAAGACCGTCGGTTAATTATATGATCGCTACAGACTGGGTCACTGGTGGGTGGCTGAAATGCTGCTTAATGTACAGTCGGGATTTCCTAATCTAATATATAAATAATAGACTTTTTATATAAAAAATTACACAAGGCTTTATACGAGATATATTAGAAAGATATATGCTAATTATCAGGGATTAATATATTGATAAAGTACAGGGGCACTATACAGATAAAATTAGGTTATAGTAAGCCGGAAATTTGACAGCTTTCCTGGGTTACCAACATAGCCCAAAATGGTTTAATAAAAATAAAAATAATAATAATATTCTTAACAATAAAAGATATTACAGTCAAAAAACGAATTTCAATTCTCCCTCTGAAACATTAAATACAATAATTAATGACTTAAATATAAATCCTATTTTTATATTTGAGAATTTAAAAGATGAAGAGACTAAACAACAGATTAAAAAGTCTACTTCATATTTAAGTGGTGTATATATGATTGTTAATAAAATAACTGGTGATTATTATATTGGTTCTGCTTCAACGAATAGGTTTTATGTTAGATTTAGTAATCATTTAATTCACTTCTCAGGTAGTAAAATTGTTAAACTTGCAGTAAAAAAGTATGACATAGAAAATTTTGCATTTTTAGTTTTAGAATTATATCCAGATTTAATTACTAAAGAAAATAATAAAGAGTTACTTGATCTAGAAGATAGATATTTAAAATTATTATTACCAAATTATAATATATTAACCGAGGCAGGTTCAAGTTTTGGTTATAAACATACAGAAGTAGATCGTATAAAAATGAAAGAATTGTATAGCGATGCTAGAAAAGAAAGAATTGGAGGCGCTCCGCTCTTAAATAAAGGTAAAAAGTTATCTTTAGAAACAATTGAAAAATTGAGAGACAAAGCTTTATCTAGATCTCCGATGTCTGAAGAAACTAAATTAAAATGTATTGCAAATACAAGACCTGTTATTTTATACAATTTGAATGGTACAGTTTATGGTAAATATTCTACAATAATAGAAGCGGCTAAAGCTATAAATTGTAATGAAAAAACTATAAGAAGAGCTTTAACGACTGAAAAGAAATGAGTTAAAAGACAATGAATTGTGAAATATAATTCAAATAAATAGTCTTTATTATATTATTATTATTAATTTTTATTAAATTATAGTCTCACGAGTAAGAATCTTTCTGCAATTTTTATAGAAAAAGAGAGATTAAAGTGATATGACCTGACGGGGTTATAGAATAGTATTTTATTATTCGGCGATGCTAGTGAAAACGATTAAAGAAGTGAAAACACTTTAAGATCGTCGGTCGTATAAAAGATCGCGACAGACTGGGTCACTGGTGGGTGGCTGAAATGCTGCTTAATGCACAGTCGGGACTTTTAGTTATTAATTAACTAATAGAATATACGAATTCAAAGTTATTCTAGCTTATATTTAATAATATAAGTAAGTTTTTGTATGTTTTACCATACGGACAAATGTCTTTATGAGGTGCTACAGTTATTACAAACTTAATAAGTGCTATTCCATGAATAGGACAAGATATAGTTGAGTTCATATGAGGAGGTTTATATACAGATGGACCACAATATGGTGACATATTGTTAAAAATTCTGCTTAATGCTGGAAAATCTTCAAACTTAGGATTTGCATACGGTTTATTTTTGATAATTTTTTCAACTATTAGCGTAAAAATTGCAATGACACGGAGACAATCAGCAGGGGTGAGAAGTATTTCTACTTCGCAAGCCTCTCAGAGACTACATGCAGAAGATCTTACTTATGCTTACATAGTAGGTTTATTTGAAGGTGATGGATTTTTTTCTATAACAAAAAAGGGAAAATATTTAACTTATGAGTTGGGTATTGAATTATCCATAAGAGATGCTAAACTTATATATAAATTAAAAAGTTTATTAGGTGTAGGTATTGTAAGTATTAAAAAAAGAGCTGATATAGAGATGATATCCCTAAGAATTCGAGATAAAAATCATTTAAAAAATTTTATACTACCTATTTTTGATAAATATCCTATGTTTTCTAACAAACAATATGACTACTTAAGATTTAAAAATGCTCTAATTTCAGGTATTATTTATTCTAAGGATTTGCCTCTATATTCTAGACCCGTTGAAAATTTAAATACAATAGAATCAATATTAAATTGTTCTTATTTTTCTGCTTGATTAATAGGGTTTATAGAAGCAGAAGCTTGTTTTAGTATATATAAGCCTACGTCTCTAGATAACTATTTAGTTGCAAGTTTTGAAATAAGTCAAACAAATGGTGACGTTATTATATCTGCTATTCGTAAATATTTATCTTTTACTGTTGCTATTTATATGGATAAAACTAATAACTCTAAATTGAAAGTTACAAGTGTAAGATCCATAGAAAACATTGTTGTATTTTTAAATAAAGCACCTGTAAAATTATTAGGTTATAAAAAACTACAATTTTTACTTTGATTGAAACAATTACGTAAAATCGAAAGATATTCGAAAAAAATTCATATCCCTTCAAATTATTAAGTAAGATTAAGATATAGTCCGATCAAGAAAGAAATTTTTTGAGTGTAGTGAGAGTAATTCATAGATCGAATTATGGTGACTACCAACACAAATGCTCTGTAAATAACGCTACATTAAACAGATTCTTTGCTTTACATTTTGTATTACCATTTGTATTAGCTGCACTTGCTTTAATGCATTTAATAGCATTACATGATACTGCTGGGTCAAGTAACCCACTTGGTATATCTGGTAACTACGACAGATTACCTTTTGCACCTTATTTCTTATTTAAAGATTTAATAACTATATTTATGTTTATATTTGTATTAAGTTTATTTGTATTCTTTATGCCTAATGTATTAGGTGATAGCGAGAATTACATAATGGCAAACCCTATGCAAACTCCTCCTGCTATAGTACCAGAGTGATATCTTTTACCATTCTATGCTATTTTAAGATCTATACCTAATAAATTATTAGGTGTTATAGCTATGTTTAGTGCAATATTAGCTATAATGTTATTACCTATAACAGATTTAGGTAGATCAAAAGGTTTACAATTCAGACCTTTAAGTAAAATAGCCTTTTACATTTTTGTTGCTAACTTCTTAGTATTAATGAGCTTAGGTGCTAAACACGTTGAAACACCATTTATAGAATTTGGACAATTAAGTACAGTTTTATACTTCGGACATTTTGCTGTAATTATACCAGTAATAAGTTTAGTAGAAAATACACTGGTTGATTTATATTTAACATCTAAACCCTCAATCAAATAGTTTAAATAAATTAAATAGAATTAGAAATAATAATTTATCCAAGCTTTGTCTATATGTAACTTTATAATATATACATTCTTGTCTTGATACAGTAAACCTGTCATATAGACTTTAAACAGAGGTATGACCAAGAGAATAATGTATAAAGATTATGATGTAGTAGGTCTACACTTTGATTGCAAATCATAAGTATGAGGTTCGATTCCTCCATATTCTTATTTATTAGTTATAATTTTATTGAAATATAAAAACCTAATAGAAGGCAATAAAGAAAAAAGGGGTGTATTTCAATTTAATTACTATATTAAAAACAAAAATAATTTAAAGGTAAACTGATATAACCTAAAAGAAAGGCATTCCTTTATATCATATAACTCAATATAGGAAAATCCACTGTAAATAGCTTTATTCCTTCCTTCCCTCTCCTTATTTCAATTCTAGGTTTATACCTCTTCTTTTCTCTTCTTTTCGAACAAGTCTTTGGTCAATCGCCAATTAGTGAAACCATTTTCCAATCCTTGAAATTTTTGAAATCCAACTTTTTCCAGGACTCTTTCGCTTTTTTCATTCCCCTTCTTGGTCCATGCACACACTTGTTCAGACGTCTCAGATGAAACCTCAATATCTAGAGTGGCAGATACGACGGCAATTTCTCTCCGATCGCGTGGCAAATTATTCCACCAATGTGTCATAAAGGCCTTTGCAAATTCAGTGGCAAATCCTAAACCCCAATGCTCCTTTTTGAATTTGTATCCGAATTCTGGCCATCCTGAAAGAGTACCGGTGAATTGGTGTACCCCTCCGTCACCAATCAGTTCACCTTCCTTAGTGCTTCAGGAAAATTCCATAATAAAGATGTGAATCGCGGTAAGGTGGTTGGAGACGTTTGAGTTTTGCTTCTGTCTTTTCCATAGTAGAATCAGGTAAACCTGAGTTCGAAGAAGTCATGGCTTCAGGTTGGGCCCGAATCCTACGGTATGCTTCAAGATCCTTAGGGTAAAGTAGGGGCCGAAGGGTAAGTCGTGGAGTTTCAAGGAATCCATTAAAATCATCCTTAATAGAAGGAAGGGTTGTATAAATAGTAAGAGTGTTCATAATGGTCAATAATTGATCTTGAAGTTTAATTGTATCGTATTATGAATGTGAAGAGTGTTGAAACTAATAAGTTTGGATAAAAAAAAAACCAAGAAAAGAAGTAAATTTTGCTCTTCTTATAGTTTTTTTTAAGGATAACATATTAGTTTTTTTGTTGATTTGTAAGCAAAAACGAAATCTATTCGGTAATATTAGCCGAAATTTACCGAGATTTACCTCGGTTCTCTGAAATTTACCTCGGTTCTCTTAAATTAGCCGAGGTTCTCTTAGATTAGCCAAGGTTATTTGAAATAAAGGAAGGTTCGGGAAGATTTACTTAAAACTTTGAAAATATGCAAATCAGTAACTTGCATAATTAATAAGTATAAAAATAAAAATAGAGATTAAATCATTAACCCTTCGTTCTAGGGCTACGGAGCCGAAATAGTAAAGCTATCATTATCATAGACTTCTCTAAAAACTAAATTTTAATTTATTTATTCTATATTCACCTTACTTTTACTTAAATATACTAGTGGTAGCTGATAAAATACTTCCAATATCTTATGTTTCTAAACTTTAGCCTTTCGTTCTAAATTTTGATTTAATTTTTGGTCAAAAGACTTTACAATAAATTTATCAGAAAAAAAAATCAAAATTATTAAGGGCAAAAAAAGATTAAATCAAAATAAAGCGAATCAAAAAAAAAGAATGATTTGAAGTCTAATGAATATAAATATTGGATAAAAATAAAATATTTCTTATCTGGACTTCAAATAAGTTCTAGGACCGCGATTTTTTTGATTTTTATTTTTATCCAGGTAATCTACACTAATACTCTTAGGAAGTATTTATGGGATAAATTAGTCGTTGCTGAGGCTTTAAAAAAGAATGATTTGAAGGCTGAGGCTTTGCCTACAAGAAACACTAAGCCTTCTAGAAAAGACAATAGCTTTACGTGGGCTTTAAAGAAGTTCTTTTTTTACCCTACCAGAAGTAAAAAAGAAATAAATTAGAGAAAATAACTGTATTTATTTACTTAGCTTATAAGATGACATCTTAAGCCTGCTTTGCTGGCGTAAATCATCTCATAAAGATTATGATGTAGTAGGTCTACACTTTGATTGCAGATCTTAAGTCTGAGGTTCAATTCCTCCATAATCTTAGAAAATAAGTGTATTAGTTTAATGGTAGAACCTGGTGCTACGGACATTAAGGTATGAGTTCGAATCTTATATACACTGAAAAAAAGCAAATCGTATAATTATCTAACTTCTTTTATTAAAATACAATGAGGTTTACATCTCTTAATATTGCAGAAATGCATATTATAAAAAACTTATATTTAATAATATAAAGTAAACTATATTTGTATTAATTAATTAAGTATATTAAATATTTATTTTAATTAAAAATAAATTTTTTTATCGAAAGAATGAATATGCCTGTGTATATCATTCAGGTTTGTGATGAAGAATCCCTCCATGATAATAATAAATATTCTTTACAATCATCAATAAGTATGTGATACGAGAGATGATTTTTATCAACAAATGCTAAAGATATTGGTACATTATATTTAATGTTTGCTTTATTTTCAGGATTATTAGGTACAGCATTTTCTGTACTTATAAGAATGGAATTAAGTGGTCCTGGTGTTCAATATATAGCAGATAATCAATTATATAATAGTATTATTACAGCTCACGCTTTATTAATGATATTCTTTATGGTCAAAAAAATAAATATATTTAGTTTCGGAATTTGTGATTCTGAGTTTTATATGTTAGAAATAACTTGTGTTAATTCTAACCCCGTACACTCGAGTGTAGAGGTAGCTGAAATATTGAAGTACAGTACACACGAAGATGAAGATGGGTTTTTAATAAAAAAACCAGTCTCATCTCAGTCAGCACCGATAGATGTATTTGTATTCGGATATGAAAATAACAAAGTAGAATCTACTCCTTTAAAGTCTGTAAAAGTTACAGTAAAAGACCCCTTTAATAATAGAAAAATCATAGCTAATATAGCTAAAAACCAAAAAGGTATCTATGTTTGGGAAACTTTAGATGGTAAACATATGTATGTAGGTCATTCTATTAATTTATATAACAGAATTAGTTCTTATTTTATGCCTTCTATACTTAAAACTAAAGCACGTAGAGTTTTACGTCATTTTAATAAACACGGTTTTAACGATGTACTATTAACTATTTATATTATGGATGAAAACTCTACTTTAGAACAAGTAGTAGAATTAGAACAATATTTCATCGACACATTAAAACCTAATTTAAACGTAGACTTGGTCGCAAGTAGTTCAGGTTATCACACACCTATGAGTCAAGAAATAAAAGATAAATTACGTAAAGAAAGAGGTACACCTGTATATGTTTATAGTGAAGATTTTACTTTATTATATATATTTGAATCAAAACAGCAAATGTACAATATAATAAAAATACACCACACTTCTTTAAATGACTGTTTAAGTTTAGGTTTATTGTACTTAGACGAATTTTTATTTTCTTTAGATTTAATAGAAGAATCAGATAAAACTGACTTATTAAGTTTAAACGAAATAGAGTATCTAATTAAAAATAAACGTAGTACTTACTCTATAAAACACCCATCAGCTAAGGCTATTTTAGCTGAGTATAAAGATGACCCAGAAAAGAATAAAAAATTTACTTCTTTAAACAGTCTAGCTAATGACTTAAAAGGTGATCGTAAAGTTATTAGAGATTACTTAAAAGGAATTAAAACAGGTTATTACCGGGGTAAATGAAAATTCACATATATAACTCAGAATAACTAAATTTAAATTAAATATATTTATAATGGCATGGCCGGGTATAATAGAAATATTTTACTTTCTTTTCACTATATGCTGGAACGTCTTTAGAGCTTTTGGAACTAGTATTGCAGACTTTCTTTTAGAGAAAAGCAGCAGAATACAGTTACATTTCAAAAGATTAGATAATCAGCAGGAAACCAAATATAAAAAGGCTCGGATATTAAAAATCAAGGATTTTTGAACAATTCTTAGCATTTAACATTTTTATAGAGTAGGTTCCTCAGAGACTACACGTGAAATACCTTAGTAAATATTATAGTATAATTATATATTTAAAGGTAAAGATATAGTCCGTTCATTAATGAAAGTTAATGTGAAAGCGTATGCCAGCTTTAATAGGTGGTTTTGGTAAAATCAATTATATGTTATTTTTAAAAAATGGAATTAAAATTTTCCATACTATTAGCCAAACTGAGAATAGTTTAGTTAATTTAAGATCTAAATTAGGAGCATATTTAGCTGGACTTATAGAGGCTGACGGATCTATTGCAGTTCATGATGTTAACTCTAATGCTAAAAAATATCGTCCAAAAATACTAATAGTATTTGCTGTAAGCGATAAACCTTTAGCTGATAAATTAGCATCTATAACTAATACAGGAACTGTATATGCCAAACTAAATGCTGGACACGTAATATGACATATTCAAAAGACTGAAGATGTGATTAAAATCATTAATATTATTAATGGTTTTATGAGAACTCCTAAAATAGAAGCTTTACATAGAGCTATAAATTGATTTAATACTTATGATAATCTTCAATTAGAATGTTTAAACTTAGATAATTCCCCTATAAATAGTAATGCTTGATTAGCTGGTTTTACTGACTCCCACTCTTCTTTTACTATATCTAAGTCTAACCGAAATAACACTAGTTTTTTTAGTTATAAATTCAAAATTAATATAGTTATTACTAATATTGAAAATAAAGAATGATGTGACTTAGTTTATTTCTCATTATTCAAAAAAATAAGTGAATACTTAAATACAAGTTTTATTACCAAAAGTATAAATAATGAAAAGTATACATTTATAGTAATTGCTTCTTCAATACCAAGCCTCAGTAGGTTTATTGAGTATCGTAATAAATATAATTTATTAGAATTATGAAAACCTTCATTAGATTATGCGGATTGATGTGAGAATTTAAGTAATAAATATAGTAAAGGAGGAGAAAAGTTCAAAGAAGTTGATAATTTAAAGATTCAATTACAAAAAAGACAAAAGATATTAGGTATTAAACCTTTTAGTCAAAAAAGAAATTTTTCTACTTGTTATAATTTACAAAGCAAAAAAAAGTTAAATATATCATCTTGTACAGATTTAGTTGTTTGAGGTAAAAATCTCCCATCTGGTGTAGGGTGAGGTAGACACACTAAACAAGAGAGAAATATGATAGTTATACCTGCATATCAATATTCTGTTATAGTAGGGTTATTATTATCTGACGGTTGATTAATTATAGCTAGTAGCACTAGCATTAGTCCACGTTTAGGTTTCTCTCAATCTTTAAATCGGTTTAAATATGTATGGTTTGTATTTAATCTTTTATCTCATTATTGTGAAAATTACCCGATTATTCGTGAACGTAAAAGAGTCGATAGGGTACTTTGATGTGTTGATATGGTAACTCGGTCATTACCTTGCTTTGCTAAATTATATTATTTATTTTATGTAAATAAAGTGAAAGTGGTACCTTATAATATTTATGATTTATTAACTCCTGTCGCTTTAGCTCATTTTATTATGGGAGACGGGGGATTTAAAAGTAAAGGTATTTTTCTTTGTACTGATTCTTATACTATTCAGGATGTAGTACGTATAATTAATGTATTAATTATACGTTATGATCTGAAATGTACTCTTCATAAGTCTAATGAGAATTATAGAATATATATTTCTAGAAATTCTGTACATAAAGTAGTAAAAATTATTAAACCTCATCTTATACCAAGTATGTATTATAAAATAGGTATAATTTAAGGATTGACTAAAGTAGAAACCGCAATATTTTGTTTTATTGTTATTAAATTTTTCATTTAATATATATATTTAATTAGAAAAATTAAGCGTAGGAATTTTCCCTTGAAGAGGGGGGCGAGTCCAAAACTTTAAATCAGATGTCTGATGATTTGTTCTTCATTTTATATGTATATTAAGCTTATGAGCGGAACGTTTATGGTAGGCTTATATTTTATTACTTAGGAGGTACTTCAACCTTCGATGGTAATTTTAGCATTAACTTAATTGATAGAAAAAAGAAAGGTATAATTACTAGTAAAAGAGTACAAACTTTCTTTCGTATAGAATTAAGACAAGATTATCATAGAGACGTACCTACATATTTAGGTGGTACTAGTTATTTTGATATTTTAACTAAAATAGCCAGATATTTAAATGTAAATTTATACTCTAGAACTAGAGAAAAAGGTGAAAAAATTTTTTATGCTTTTATAGTTATGTCTCATAATAATATGAGTCATAAAAAAGTAATAGAATATTTTGATAAATTTCCATTATATTCGTCTAAACATTTGGCTTATAAAGATTGATCTTATTTAGTCAAAAAAAAATATAGCTCGTAACAGTAAGCCCTTATCTAACGAAGATATACTAGATATTGAAAAAATCAAATCTCAGTTTAATAGTAAAAGAGACTTATTTGATTTCTCTCATTTAAATAACATAATATAATTAAGAAATTGCCGTGATAGTAGTAATGCTATTCATTATTACATAACTATATGCGGGAAATTCCTAAAGCTTCTTTGTAATATTAATGAAAATATTAATTCTATAATACGTACATTAAATTAAAAATTAAAGAAGATACATAGTATGGACAATCCGCAGGAAACGACAAATTATTATAGTGTATAAACTATATGTTAATTTCTAGGATCCTCAGAGACTACACGTTATGCCCCTGTATTCAGGGTGAAGATATAGTCCAAACATAATTTAACGATTATGACAAATTTGAATTTCTTATTACCATTATTAGTAGGTGGGCCAGATATGGCAAAAAAAAAAGCCCTCCTTGAGAAAAGAGATTATAGTGTTAATTTAAAAATAAGTAAATTTAAAGGGTATTTAGCTGGTTTATTTGAAGGAGATGGACATATTTGAATTCAAAAACCTAGTGATAAGAAACAAAATTCTAGATTCTGTATAACTTTTGGTATGAAAAACGAACCTTTAGCTAAAAGATTACTAGATTTAATAGGATCTGGATTTCTTAGATACAAATTACAAGATAATGCTTGCGTATTAGTTGTTTCATCTGTATTAGGTTTAAAGAAGATAGTTCATATATTAAATGGGGAATTAAGAACACCCAAAATTCATCAACTTCATAGTTTAATTGACTGGTTAAATAAAAATCATACAGCTAATATAACTAAATTGCCTTTGAAAAATAGTCCTTTATCCGAAGACGGTTGATTAAGCGGTTTTATAGATTCGGATGGAAGTTTTTCTGTACAACATACCAAATTAGAAAATGGTGCAAAAAAAAGGAAGATATCTTGTAGATTAAGAATAGAACAAAGAATATTAGATCCTATAACTAATAATAGTTATTCACCAGTTTTAACTGATATATCTAATTTTCTTAATTGTAGTTTATTAATTAGAAACCAAAAAGCTACAGGTAATTCATATTATACTTTAGCAGCCACAAGTAGGATATCTTTAGGTATAATAATAAATTATTTAGAAAAATATCCTTTATATTCTAGTAAATATTTAGACTATAAAGATTGACAAAGAATAGTTTTATTAATGTTTGAAAATAAGCACTACACAGAAGAAGGTATAAATAAAACAGAAGATGTTAGAAATAACTTGAACAGACAAAGAACTTATTTTAATTGAGATCATCTAAATAAATTATACATAGATACACTATAATTCTCTTTCTCTAAATCAGGGAATGCCGTTAAAAAGTGTAAACTTTTTAATTATTACTTCGCTATATGCATAGAATCTCTCGAAATAGGATTTCATTATCCAGTTAACAGATACATAGACATCTAATAGGAGATTTATATCTTCAAAGTTGTATTTTTCAACTGTATTAGCCGTAACACTTATGTATACATGGGAAGAATATGCAGGAAACCAAAGTAATTTTAATTATGAGTAGGATCCTCAGAGACTACACGCGAGGCCCCTTTTAATGTTTTATTTAAAAGAATTTTTAGCTTAAAAGGGTGAAGACATAGTCCATTTTGGTATGAAATATACCAAACTTTATACTATAATTATTGTAAAGATAATTTTTTATTTTAAAAGGATTCTTTAAATTTAAGGTACAGTTAATTTTTTATATAATCCAAACTTTGGATTATTTAATTAGAAACTATAAATTAATTCATTATTTTTATATTTTAGGTCAAAATTTAGGCTTGGTTTTTTTAGCTAGATTAATTTTAATCTTATTACTTTTGATTTTTCAACTGTCTTTCTATTGTTTTTCAATGTTAAGTGATTCTGGATTTTTAAGTGAATTTTTAAATGTTTCAGGTACAAATTATGATCCTGTTAGAGATATTTATAAACATACTATGAATGAAGGGGGAAATTCTCTTGACCCTGGACCTACAGAAAGTACTATAGAAAATAAAAAAGATACTGAACGTTTTTATGACTTCTTAGTCCAATATAGGGATAAATGAATAAAAGATACAGGAATAAATTTACGCCTACGTGATGCTGAAAACCCTATGACTGAATATAGTAGAATATTTGCTCATATAAAAAAAGATAGACCAGATTTCTTTACTATAAATGAAACTAGAAATCCTGGTCAAACTAGATTAGATTTTAACTTTTTGAATAAAATAAATAACTTGAAAAAAAATTATCCTAATGGTTGACCCCCCCGTTAGTATAGTATTCTATAAAAAACGATTCCCTAGATTAAATAACATTAGTTACTGATTATTAATACCTAGTTTATTATTATTAGTATTCTCTGCTGTAATAGAAGGTGGAGCAGGTACAGGTTGAACTATTTACCCTCCTTTATCAGGGGTACAAAGTCATAGTGGACCTAGTGTAGATTTAGCTATATTTGCTCTACATTTATCTGGTGTTAGTAGTTTATTAGGGGCTATAAATTTCATAACAACTATTGTTAATATGAGAACTCCTGGTATAAGATTACATAAATTAGCTTTATTTGGATGAGCTGTAGTTATAACAGCTGTATTATTATTATTATCTTTACCAGTGTTAGCCGGTAAACTGATTCTGCCGGCTTTAAATTTGGCTGTTTTCTGGGAACCGTTATATGAAAATATATCGCAATCAGCAGGTAATCTATTAAGTTTGAACTTTTTAGAGAACTTCAGAGACTATACGCCAAAATATTTTTGTTGTAGCTTAGTCCTTTTTACTTTCCCTTTATACACAACTCTTAGATCCTTTCATACTAATAACCATAGTCAAAATTTAAATAAATCTCTTTTTAGTTATTATTTTACTGGGCTTCTTGAAGGTGATGGTACAATAATAACACCAAAAACTTTAAGAAACCCTAAGGGTAAATTAAATTATCCCGCTATACAAATAGTTTTTCATTTAAAAGATTTACCTTTAGCTCTATTAGTTCAAAAAGAGTTAGGTGTAGGTTCATTATCTAGAAAAAAAGGGGTAGATGCTTATATATTAACTATAAATAGCTATGAAGGTGTATTATTAGTTATTTCATTAATAAATGGAAATATGAGAACACCTAAAATACATAGTCTTAATACATTAATTGATTTTTTGAATGAAACTAAAGGAACTGGTATTGAAAAACATCCCGTATCTATAGAGTCTTTAGGTTCCAATCCGTGGCTGTCAGGGTTTATAGAAGCAGACGCTTCTTTTCAAGTAAGAACTACTATTTCGTCGCCAGGAACGCGTAAATATCCTAAATTTGAATGTAAATTAGAAATATCTCAAAGACGAAAAGATCACAAAGGATATGATAATTTAGATTTCTTAAATTATATAGCTGAGTTTTTAGAAACGGAAGTCAAAAAAATAAGATCGGATAAACCAAAACCTGAGTATAGAGTTAGAACTACTAACCTTAAAGGTAATATTAATGCTAAAAATTATCTTTTACAATTTCCTCTATTTGGAACTAAACATTTAGATTCATTAGATTGAATGGAAGTAGTAGACATGTTTGACAGAAAGGAGCATAATACAGATACAGGAAAGGAAAAAATAGTAAAGATCAAATCAGGTATGAACAATTTCAGGACAGATTTTATCTGAGATCATTTACAAAACTTCTACAACTTAAAAATATAAAATATGGTCCGATCAAGCACGAAAGTGTTTGCGTATCTACACTAAGTTCTAAGAACTTTTTAAGCTTAAAGAGTCATATTTTTAAGCTATGGGATTTTATCCAGTAGATCAACAAATTTCATGGTAACACAGTTCCTTTTTTTTTTTATTCTTTAATTTATAAACAATACATAAGTTCTAATTTAAATTTTACTTTTACTAAATATGTTAAAATAAGTAATAGAAAATATATTACAAATAATAATAATAAATCAGATACATTATCACATTATTTAGCAGGGTTGTTAGAAGGTGACGGGCACCTTAGTGTCCCTAAAATCTCTACTCCTAAGGATAAACTTAGAACAGCTTTCGTAGAAGTTTTATTTGCTTTTAAAGATAAACCTTCTGCAGATCTTCTAAAAAGTATTTTTGGGGGTAATGTATACAAGCGTGGTAATGCCGTTAGATGAATGATTCAAGACAAAGGATCTATTATTAAGATAATAAATAGCATAAATGGTAAATTTAGAACACCTAAGATTAAAGCTTTATATGATATGATTGACTACCTTAATTTTAAAGGACAAGATATAATGAAACTTCCTCTAGATACTAGCCCTTTAGTTAGCAATGCTTGATTAGCTGGTTTTATAGACAGTGACGGAAGCTTTATGATAAAAGGTTTTCCAGTTTCAGATTCTATAAATAAAGGGCTTAGATCTTATATCGCTTTACAATTTTATTTACCACAGCGTATTCAAGATGTAAGTGGTGAAAGTTTGGAACCTGTTATGCAAAACATAGCAGATTTTTTACAAGTAAAGTTAAATAACCGAGACTTTAAGGGAAAATTTCATCAATATATAGTCAATACATCTAATAATCAAAGTAACTTAATCTTAATAAATTATCTAAATACTTTTCATTTATTAAGCTCGAAATACTTGGATTATAAAGACTGGGAAAAAGCTTATAATCTTTTTTCAAAAAAATTGTATAAAAATCCAGTACATTATGAAGAAATTAGAGAGCTTAAGTTTAATATGAATAAAAATAGAACTTCTTTTTCTTGATCTCATCATAAAACAAACGTTTATGATATTAAGAATTTGAGTTTATAAAAAAAAAAAGTTGAGTTTACTGTCTAGTCATTATTAAATATAATGGCTAACATTTTAAAGGGAATTACAATGGTACTTACTGATAGAAATTTTAACACATCATTCTTCGAAACAGCTGGTGGAGGTGATCCTATATTATTCCAACATCTTTTCTTAAGAGATATTTTAAGAAATTTTTTATTTAATTTAGTTTATCTTTTTTTGATGTATGTTTTATTCCACATAGTACGAAGAATAAAACCCGTGAAGATATTTAGCTTTTTATACTCTAAGTATAAATTAAATTATAGTACTTCTTCAATAAGTAACTTTGATTTACAATCTTTTTCTTCTAAATACAATGAATATTTACCTGATAATACTTTACCTTCGAAAAATTTCTTAACTTGATTTATAGGATTTACTGAAGGTGAAGGGTCTTTTATAGTAAATAACAGAGGTGATCTTTGTTTCGTTATTACGCAAAGTAACCTAGATATTTATGTATTAGAACATATAAAAGAAACTTTAGGGTTTGGTAAAGTAATTTCTCAATCTAAAGTTACAAGTAGATATGTTACTCAAAATAAAAAAGAAATAGAATTACTTATTCATTTATTGAATGGTAATCTTATATTGCCACGTAGAAAGCAAGTGTTTGAAAAATTTGTAAAAGAATTTAATACATGAGTAAGTAAAGGAAGAATTAAATTGAATACAGTTAAAGTAAAAGATACTTTTATTTTACCTAGTTTAAATAACCATTGACTTTCAGGTTTTACTGACGGAGAAGGTTGTTTTACTTGTTCAATAAATAAAGAGAAAGGATTCAGTTTTAATTTTAACATTTCTCAGAAATGAGAGCAAAATATTAAAATACTAGAACATCTTTGTTTATTATTTAATGCAGGTAAAGTATCAAAACATACATCCGAAGATGCCTATGAATATAGAATAGGTGGGTTAGAAAATTGTAAGAATGTATTTACTTATTTTGATAACTATAAATTAATTACGAAAAAATCTGCTTCATATATAGCATGAAAAGAAGTACATGCAGATTTATTAAATAAAAATCATTTAGATCCTGTAAAACGAATTGAATTAAAAGAAAAAGCTAGATTAATAAATAAATTTAATTAAAATATGGGAAAAAAAGTCAAGGTTTAACGTATAAGTTATGAAATTATTAGGACAGATGTAAAAAGATATAAGATCCAAAATAATAAATATTCTAGAATGAATATACCTTAGATTTAGTTAGTATTTAGATAATATTACTTGCAACTCTTAAGTATAATGCATATATAATTGAGTATATGTTGTTGTACATATTAAAAATTAATATAAGGAAAAGTTGATATAAATACTAGCAATACTAGTGTTAACGGTCAATGAAGATTTTCATTCGAAGACCGTCGGTTATTTAAGTGACCGCTACAGACTGGTTCACTGGTGGGTGGCTGAAATGCTGCTTAATGTACAGTCGGTTTCTTCCGTATTATAAATATACGCACAAGCCCAGGATTATAATATTACTGGTACCTGGATTTAACAAGAAAATGAAATAAGTAAGTTAAATTTGAAGAAATGGATTCTTCGGACATCCTGAGGTTAAATTTGTAGGCCTCTTAACGTTGCTGTATGCTGGGACTACTTCGTTACAAAGTTATAAATACTCCATCGTAGACGACATAGTAAAAAAGTTAAAACAAAGAAGTAAATCAGCAGGTAACATTTTATTCTTTGAAACAAGAATAAAAAATGGAACCTCAGAGACTCTACGCAACGGAGTCGTGGTAAATTCAGAACATGTAAAACATATATCAAAACATGTTCCTAAACATCTCAAACCACTTAATAATGAACAATTAGGTCATTATTTAGCAGGTTTAATAGATGGTGATGGTCATTTTAGTAAAGCTCAACAATTAGTTATAGTATTTAGCTCTCCAGACGCATTTCTTGCCTATTTTATTAAAGAAAAACTAGGTAATTGTAATGTTAAAAAAGTGAAAGATAAAAATGCTTATCTTTTAATAGTGTCTAAAAAGGAAGGAATACTAAATGTGCTTAACTTAATAAATGGTAAATTAAGATCAGAAAATAGATTTAGCCAAGTAATTAATAATATATTAAATCATGATAGATATAAAGATATAAATATTCATTTCACTATGAACTTAACTGATGATTTTAATAATCATTGATTAGCCGGTTTTTCTGATGCGGATGCTAGTTTTCAAATAAAAATTATTAACCGTATTACAAGAAACAAACCTGAAATAAGATTAAATTATCAAATCGATCAAAAAAATAATATATTATTAATGAAAATACAAAATTATCTAGGAGGTAACATTGGATATAGAAAATCCCAAGATACTTACTATTATGGTTCTACTAGTTTTGGTAGTGCTAAAAATGTTATAGAATATTTTAATCAATTTAACTTACAGTCTAGAAAACATGTAAGTTATTTAAGATGAAGAAAAGTCTATTTACTAGTACAAGACAGAGAACATTTAACAGAGACTGGGTTAATCAAAATTCAAAAAATAAAAGCCTTAATTAACCATCACGAAGAAAAAACTACGACTCAAGATAAAGTCCAACCAAGGATATAAAAGTTCTTGAGAATTAATTAAAACAGACTTTTATTAGCTGTTTTGTTAATCAATATTTTCGTTACATTTTAATTGTGCCAGCTTTTGGTATAATAAGTACAACAATAAGTGCTAACTCAAATAAATCTATATTTGGTTACATTGGAATGGTTTATGCTATGATGTCAATTGGTATATTAGGATTCATTGTTTGAAGTTGAGTAACGATGGCTTCACCCTATAGTGATATAGGGAATATAATTAATATCGCTATATGCTGGAACAGTTTAGTGCTAATTAGTACCTTGCATGGTAAAAATCTAATTAGCTATACTCAATCAGCAGACAATCTGTCCCTGTATTCCTTATCCCATAGCTTATTGGGAGATTCGGTCTCAGCAAGCTTGGATAACAAACAGAGTGTCTCAGAGACTACACGCGATACATCTTTAAAATTTTCGGCTTTTCGTGTATATTATAATACATTATTTAATAAAGACTTAGGTCTATCTGATGAATGATTAACTTGATTTATTGGATTTGCAGAAGGAGATGGTGCTATTCAAACTTATGATAAAGGTAAAAGAGTTCGTTTTGTTCTTACTCAAAAAGAAAAAAATATACTTGATAAAATCCAATTTAAATTTAACATAGGTGTTGTTAAACATTTTCCTCAGGGAAACAGTGGTAAAAACAATGATTTTTATAGATGAATAGTAGATAACCCTTCACATATTTTACTTTTAGCTTTCTTATTTAACGGTAATTTAGCTCAAAATCACAGAATTAAACAATTAGCTTTATGAGTTGAAGCTTTAAATAATCGTTTTGGTTTTGAAACTATAAAGTTGAAAGATACTCCTGTTTTAATTACATTACAAGATGCATGGTTATCAGGATTTACTGATGCTGAGGGATGTTTTAATGTATCTATCACAGTGAACTCGAGATATACATTGGGTCATGTTATAAAAATGCGTTATATATTAGACCAAAAAGATTGTGTTATACTAAATAAAGTTTACGAATTATTTGGGTTTGGTAAAGTAACATTAAGATCTAAAACTGATAATGTTTATCGTTATACAGCTACTGGATTTAAACCATTAAATAATGTAATAGAATACTTTAAGTTACACCCTTTACAAACTAAAAAAGCGTCTTCATTTAGTAAATGATTAATAGTTCATAACCGAGTTTGTAATAAATTACATTTAACTGATGAAGGGTTATCAAAAATAAGATATTTGCAAAAACAAATAAATTTAAATAATAGTACAACAAATAAAACAGGAAAAGCCATGGCTTAGGCCATAAAGATGAAGATATAGTCCGACACTTCTTGTGAAAGAAGCATTCAAGAGCGCTGCTCTTGTATGGGTAAATAAAAAAAAAATTATTTATTAACAGTTTTGCATCACATGTATACAGTTGGTTTAGACGTGGATACAAGAGCTTACTTTACAGCTGCTACATTAATAATTGCTGTTCCTACAGGAATTAAAATATTCTCTTGATTAGCTACATGTTATGGAGGATCTATAAGATTAACACCTTCAATGTTATTCGCATTAGGTTTTGTATTTATGTTTACAATCGGGGGATTATCAGGTGTAGTTTTAGCTAACGCATCATTAGATATAGCATTCCACGATACTTATTATGTTGTGGCTCATTTTCACTATGTTTTAAGTATGGGTGCTGTATTTGCAATGTTTGCTGCTTGATACTTCTGAGTACCAAAAATTTTAGGTTTAAACTATAACATGTTATTATCTAAAGTTCAGTTCTGATTACTTTTCATAGGGGTTAACGTTACATTCTTCCCTCAACATTTCTTAGGTTTACAAGGTATGCCTAGAAGAATAGGAGATTACCCTGATGCTTTTGCAGGTTGAAATTTAATTAGTAGTTTTGGATCTATAATTAGTGTTATATCAGCTTGATTATTCTTATACATAGTATATGCACAATTAGTTGAAGGTAAAACTGCTTCAAGATTCCCTTGAATGACTCCTCAATTCTATACTGACACTTTACAAGCATTATTAAATAGAAGTTATCCTTCTCTAGAATGAGCTTTAAGTAGTCCTCCAAAACCTCACGCCTTTGTAAGTTTACCTTTACAAAGTAATGTTTTGCCTGTATAATCTATAGATTAGGAAAAAAAATAATTGTTGCTTTAATTGTATGCTTATGCTTATATTTAATTAAAGATATATTTCACGATATTATTGACAATCTAAATTATTTACATTTAACTATTTTAACAACAGTCTCAGTTTTTATAAGAGAAATTTTAAATATTTTTGTCGAATACCTAGAAGATTTTAAATTAAAAGATGATTTAAATAATAAATCATTTAATACTAATTTTTCTGATAATAAAGGTGAATCATCTGGTTCTTCTGTTGCAGGCCCTTCTGGTTCTTCTATTGGAGGCCCTTCTGGTTCAGGTAAAAACCCTGAACCTGAATACAAATCTATTATGGATGATCCTCGTAATTATCAATACGACGAATCAGACTCAGAGTCTAATCAACATTATTATGAATCAGATGAAGATTCTAATGAAACTTCCTTTGCTATAGGTGCAAGCCCAGAACAATTCAAATCAATTTTAAATAAAGAGGAAAAGATTGAAAAAGTTCAAGATATAAAAAAAAATCTTGAAAATGCTATAGAAATATATCAAACTGGTGTTTCACCTGAAGCTGAGAAACAAATAGGTTATTTACAAGAAAAACTTCAAACTTGTGATGATAAAATATCTCAATTGGAAACTGAAAGTAAAGATAAAGGTAAGGGTAAAGCCAAATAAAAAAAGAAATAAACTATAAAAATGAACTTGCATCATTTTATAAATATACGTCTTTATAAATTCATTTAATCCATTTATAATAATTAAATGAATTTATAATTCTCATTAGCTCAATGGTAGAGCAGGATACTTCTAATATCCTGATTTTAGTTCGAATCTAAAATGGGAATGTTAACTGTGTTGATTTTTTTGCGGTAAAAAAAGAACTTCTTTGAAGCTAAGAGAAAAGCTATTGTCTTTTCTAGAAGGCTTAGTGTTTCTTGTAGGCAAAGCCTCAGCCTTCAAATCATTCTTTTTTAAAGCCAGCAAGTTTAACCTGTTAATAATAAGTAAAATAAATTTAAAATTTCGTATATATTTACTTTTCATTTTTATCTATTATTTCATTCTTATAGATAATATATAAAAAAAATTTTTTATTTATGTTTTATATGCCAACTCTTATCTCAATAATTGAAGTTCTTTTAGTTGTTGTTCCAGCTTTACTTAGTGTAGCTTATGTTACTGTAGCAGAAAGAAAAACTATGGCAAGTATGCAAAGAAGATTAGGTCCTAATGCAGTAGGATACTATGGATTATTACAAGCATTTGCTGATGCTTTAAAACTTCTTTTAAAAGAATATGTTGCGCCTACACAAGCTAACATAATATTATTCTTTTTAGGTCCTGTTATTACTTTAGTTTTTGCATTATTAGGTTTTGGAGTTATCCCTTATGGACCTGGTTTAGCTATTAGTGATTTTAATTTAGGTATACTATATATGTTAGCTGTATCATCTTTAGCTACATATGGTATATTATTAGCCGGATGAAGTGCTAATAGTAAATATGCTTTCTTAGGTTCTTTAAGAAGTACAGCTCAATTAATTAGTTATGAATTAATATTAAGTTCTGCTATATTATTAGTTGTTTTTTTTACAGGTAGTTTAAATTTAACTGTTAACGTTGAATCACAAAGAGCAGTTTGATTCTTATTACCTTTATTACCTGTATTTATTATATTCTTTATAGGTTCTGTGGCAGAAACAAATAGACCTCCTTTTGATTTAGCTGAAGCTGAATCTGAATTAGTTAGTGGGTTTATGACAGAACACGCTGCGGTTGTTTTTGTTTTCTTCTTTTTGGCTGAATATTCTAGTATCGTTTTAATGTGTATATTAACAAGTATTTTATTCTTAGGTGGTTATTTATTTATAGATTTTATTAATATATTAACTTACTTAGATTCTATAATATGACAAATATTTGTGATAGATTGACTTTTAGTTTTAGACTATTTCCTTGAGGATATAATGAATACTCCTTTATTAGAAGGATTTATGTATGGGTTTAGTTTAGGATTCAAAAGTTCTTTATTAATTTTTACTTTTATCTGAGTAAGAGCGTCTTTCCCTAGAATACGTTTTGATCAATTAATGTCTTTCTGTTGAACAGTTTTATTACCAATAGTCTTTGCATTTATAATTTTAGTTCCTTGTATTTTATATAGTTTTGATATATTCCCTGTAAATATAAGCTTATTCTAATAACAAACGATTTAAAAATAAAGTTCTTTTTTTACCGTCGATCAATGAATAATTTCTAGTTTTTAGATCTTATATTATCATGTAACTGTTTACTTATGATGTAATTTTTGTTTAATTACATGGGAAGTTTTTTTGATTAAAGATAATAATGTTATTATCTTCTTTATTATTAATTCCTATTTTAGGAATATTTTTAATATCTAGTAATATGTCTTATGAAGATGCGGAAACAGCAGCTTCAAAAATACTATCTTATAAAATTACAGCTCTTGTTACATCTCTTGTTAATTTAGTAGTATCATTAGTTATATTTATATTATTTGATTTTAGTTCTAATCAATTTCAATTTGTACAAGAACATTATAATATAAATTTATTTGATATTTATTTAGGAGTAGATGGAATATCTATCTATTTTGTTTTATTAACTACAATTATTATGCCTATAGCAATAGTATCTAATTGAAATTCTATCACTGAAAATGTGAAATCTTATTTAATAATTATGTTATTATTAGAAACATTACTTATAGCTGTGTTTTTAGTTTTAGATATATTATTATTCTACATTTTTTTTGAAAGTATATTACCTCCTTTATTTATATTAATAGGTTTATTTGGATCTAGTAATAAAGTAAGAGCTAGTTTCTACCTTTTCTTATATACATTTGACCGAAAGTGTAAAAGAGCCAAATTCCGGGGAAGTCCTAAAGCTTTAGTAACCAAGTATATTAGGGAAACTTTTTATATGGCCTGATTAATGACTCAGGGTATGGTAATATCACTAAAGATGAAGAACAATTTGTTCATGAAATGGATAATCACGGATCTAAATCATTGTTGGTTTATAGTTAAATATATACAGACTATAAACTCAAAAAATGTAAAAGAGCAACGAGTAGATGGTTCTTCGAAGTCTAGAATTTTAGATTTCGTAAGGTGTACTCTAGTCGCAGGGAAACCTGTTTTTGGGCGAAAATTTCATAAAAGTTACAATAATGTTATTACAAATAATAACTTTGTCATTAAAGGGGCAAGATTATTGCACACAATCAATATAAACAAGTTAGAATCTAAATCTAACTTAGACCCTTGATTTATTACAGGGTTAGTTGATGCAGAAGGATCTTTTATGTTAGGTTTTTTTAAAAGTGATAAATATAAAATGGGTTATCAAATCCAAGCCATATTTAAAATAGCTTTACATACTAAAGATTTAGATTTGTTATATCAAATTCAAAAATACTTTGGGGCAGGTAAAATCACCAAGCATGGAGAAGCTTCTTCACAATATACAGTTAAATCTTTTAAAGATTTAGAAACAATAATATCTCATTTTGATGGTTATCCTTTGTTAGGTCAAAAATGAGCAGATTATACCCTTTTTAAAAGTGCAGTTCAATTAATTAAAGATAAAAAACATTTAAATAAACAAGGATTTAATAAAATTCTTTGTATAAGGGATTCTATGAACTTAGGTTTATCAGAAGAATTGAAATTCAATTTTCCTGACATAAAGCCTATATCTAGACCAATACTTCCTAAAATTAATAATGTAAATCCAAATTGAATAGCAGGTTTAACTAGTGGGGATGGATGTTTTCATATTTCTATACGTAATTCTTCTACAACTAAATTAGGTAAATCTGTAGTATTAAAATTTCAAATTGTTCAACATAGCAAAGATATTGAACTTATAGAAATGTTAATATCTACTTTTGGTTGTGGTAGAATTGAATTAATGTTAAAACAATCCGCTGTATATTTTATTGTAGTAAACTTTAAAGATATTTTTGAAAAAATTGTACCACTATTTACTAAATATCCAGTTAAAGGAATAAAATCTTTAGACTTTGCGGATTTTAAAAAAGTAGTGGATTTAATGCATAATAAAGAACATTTAACTGAAGAAGGTCTGTATAAAATTCAGTCTATTAAGTTAAATATGAATTCATTCAGAAAAATTTAACATTATTATATTTGCCGGTTAGCCGGTATGATTTGAAGTAACTCAAAATTAAAGAAAACGCAATTATGCGAACGTATTCGGATCTTTATTCTTATTATTATCAATATTAACTATGTCTTCTATAATGGGTACTACTGATTTCGATGCTTTATTTAAAACTAATTTTGATTATACTACACAAGTATTTTTATTTATTGGTATATTTATAGCATTTGCAGTTAAAACTCCTACTATTTTTTTAAATAATTGATTATTAAAAGCTCACGTTGAATCACCTTTAGGGGGAAGTATAGTTTTAGCAGGTATTGTTTTAAAATTAAGTCTATACGGTATATTTAGATTAATATTACCTATATTACCTAAGGCTTCTTTAGATTATACATTTATAGTTTTTGTAATAGGTGTTATTACAATAATATACGCTAGTTTTAGTACATTAAGAACTACAGATGTTAAAGAATTAATAGCTTATAGTTCTGTATCTCACGCTGCTGTATATTTAATAGGAGTATTTAGTAATACAATACAAGGTATAGAAGGAGGAATATTATTAGGTTTAGCTCACGGATTTGTATCTAGTGGTTTATTTATTTGTGCAGGAGGAGTATTATATGACCGTAGTGGTACTAGATTAATACATTATTATAAAGGTGTTACTCAAATGATGCCTTTATTTTCAATGTTATTCTTTATACTTTGTTTAGGTAATTGTGGAGCTCCTTTAACATTAAATTTCATAGGTGAATTTATGTCATTATACGGAGTATTTGAAAGATTACCTATTTTAGGTGTATTTGCTAGTTCTTCTATAGTATTCTCTGCAGCATATACTATATACATGTTTAACAGAATATCTTTTGGAGGATCTTTTACTAAATTCTTTGAAGATAGTATAAGTGATTTAACTAAAAGAGAATTCTTTTTACTATTTGTACTAGTAGCATTTACTGTAGTGTTAGGTGTATACCCTTCTATTATTTTAGATGGATTACACTATTCTGTTACAAATTTAATATATAAATTCTAGTGGTATTATCAATAATTTTAAAGTCAAGTTTTAATCCTTTTTTTTTTACTTTCGTTTTGTACTAAACGCAAATGTTCGGCGTCACGCTTATTACAACATTTATAATAAACATTTTTATATATTATGCCACAATTAACACCTTTTTATTTTGTAAATGAAGTTACTTTTGCTTTTGCAGTAATTCTTATAACAGTATATATGTTATCTAAATATATTTTACCAAGATTTGTTCGTTTATTTTTAGCACGTACTTTTATATCTAAACTTTTTAATTAAAGTATAATATAAAATAACTTTGTCAAGATTTATTTTTCAATAGTTCTTTTACGTTTATTGAATCTAACTACATAATTTTTAACATGGAAAAATTTTTTGCATTTACTCTAGATAGAGAAATAATTAGTCCTCTAGATCAATTTGAAATTAGAGACTTATTAAGTTTAGACGCACCTACCTTCTTGTCTGGGAAACAAAATACAACGTGGGTTAAATTGCCAAATTCCGGGGACCTCCTAAAGCTTTTGGTACTAAACTATAGTTGAAAAGCTATATGTGGCTGAAGTAATAACTCAGGTATAGTAACAAGCCAAAAGATGATCGAAAGAGAAATGGAATATCGCGGATCTAAGTCAGTAGTGAATAAAAATACTACTGTAAAAGAGCAACGAGTAGATGGTAATTACACTAGCAATCTAGTGTTAAGGTATACTCTAATGGGTTTCGAAAGAAACTATCAAGTCAAAGTCCCTTCTCACTTAATATTTAAAAAACAATATTCAACAAATAATATAACTCGTATTGAATCTTCAGATTCAATAGTTGACCATTTTACAACAAATAATCAAGTCAAATCTAGTATAAACCATCCTACTAATGGTAAATTAAATTCGATTCATCCTTTCTTTATTACAGGGTTCACAGATGCAGAAGGGTCTTTTATGATATCAGTCAAAAAGTCCTCTGCTTATCGTAGAGGTTGAAAAGTTCAAGCTTCATATGTTATAACTTTACATAAAAAAGACTTAGAGTTACTTAAAAATATCCAAGCTTCTTTAGGTGGGAGTATTGACCCGAAAGGTAAAGACATATTTCAACTACGGATATTTTCTACTGAACAAATAACTAATAAAATTATCCCTCATTTTGAAAAATATCCGCTTTTAACACAAAAGAAAGCTGATTTTGAATTGTTTAAGTTAGCAGTTGAAATTATAAATAGAAAAGGACATCTTACTAATGAAGGTTTACAAGAAATTATAAATATTAAAGCCTCCATGAATAAAGGTTTATCTAATAATTTAAGAGAAGCCTTTCCAAGTACAGTAGATTATCCTAGACCTTTAGTTGAAACACTTAACATTCAAGATCCTAACTGACTAGCTGGGTTTACTTCAGGTGAAGGTTGTTTCTATATTAAACAACGTGAATCTAACAACGATAAAAAAATAGTTGAAGTAATTTTTTCTATAAGTCAGCATTCTAGGGATAAATTATTAATGAGAAGTTTAGTAGATTATTTAGGATGTGGTAGAGTATCTGAATCCAAAAATGCTATTTATTACACTTGTTCAAGATTTTCCGATGTATGAGATAAAATCTTACCTTTTTTCAATGAGTTTAAAATTTTAGGTGTGAAATCACAAGATTTTAAAAAATGATCTGAGATATGTGAGATGGTTAAATCTAAACACCACTTAACTAAGGAAGGATCTAATATAATTCGTGAAATAAAAACAACTATGAATCAAATTAGTGCTTGCACCTAAAAAGGATGAAAGATATCAAGGTGGTTTAAGTAAAAGTCTAATCTTGACCTTATTGGTTAGGTCTTTAAAAAAAAGAATTCTTTGAAGCCCAGGTAAGAAATATTTCATTTTTGATAGAATATTTATATTTATTGATTAGGCTTCAAAGAAGTTCTTTTTTTTTTTTACAGCTTACTTACAAATAAAAACGAGTTATATATGTTTAGGTTGATTATTTTTAAATATTTAAATGATAAATTTGATCGTCATGATATTAGGAAATTTACATATTTCTATAACAAGTATAGGATTATTTTTAATATTAGGAGCTTTTTTTATATTAGCTCTTAAATTTTTAAGTACAAACTATAACAGATTAGTTGGTAATAAATGATCTATAAGCCAAGAATCTTTATACGCAACTATTCATAGTATAGTAACAAATCAAATAAATCCTAAAAATGGACAAATGTACTTCCCATTTATTTACGCTTTATTTATCTTTATATTAATAAATAATTTAATAGGAATGGTTAACAGGAGCCTTTGCATTTTATCATTATTTATCTCAAACATACTTGAAGCATTAAGATTACAGAATAATCTAATATTTCAAATACAATCGTATTCTTCTTTTAACTCTCACTCACAGTCATCCATACAAATAGACACATCTAAGGATAGTCCTAGATATAGTTTTAACAATAAAAATACCTTTTATCTTAATCCTGATTATCTTACAGGATTCGTAGATGGAGAAGGTTGTTTCTCTCTTTCAATATATAAACAAGGTAAAAACTTAACTGGTTGACAAGTTAAGCCTATCTTTAGTATATCTTTACATAATAAGGATATTAAATTATTAGAAGCTATACAAAGAACTTTGAAAATAGGAAAGATCTATAAACATGGAGTTGATTCTATCCAATATCGTGTAAGTTCTTTAAAGAATTTACAAATAATCACAGATCATTTTGACAGTTATCCTTTAATAACTCAAAAGAGTGTTGATTATCTATTATTTAAACAAGCTATAACTATCATAAAGAATAAAGAGCATTTCTCTATAGAAGGGTTACTGAAGTTAGTAGGAATTAAAGCTACATTAAACTGAGGTCTATCTGACAAGTTTAAAGAGAGTTTTCCTATTGCAAAACCAGTAGCAAGACCTTCAGTAATATATAATCCTTTAAATGTTAACATTAAGAACTTAAACTGAATTAGAGGATTTATAGAAGCTGAAGGAAGTTTCCAAGTTCTAACTCAAAAAGATAGAAACATTAGTTTAAGATTTTCATTAACTCAACATATTAAAGATGAGGAATTATTAAAGGATATCGTGACTTATCTAAACTATGGTAGATATTACAAATCACCAACACGTGATGAAGGTCAATACTTAGTAACAGTCTTTTCAGATATAAATGATAAGTTAATACCTTTCTTAAATGAGTATCCCTTATTAGGAGTTAAAAAAGAGGATTATTTAGATTTTGTGAATATAGCCGAATTAATTAAATCTAAAGCTCATTTAACGGACGAAGGATTAGAAAGAATAAAACTAATTAAAAATAGTATGAATAAAAAGAGAATAACAATAAAAGAAGAATAAATGTTTAGATAATTGTAATATCATAGATAAATAATAATAAAATACAATAAATTTCACTATATGCTGGAAACTTCTAATGCCTTTAGGTACTTCGGTAAAAATCTTAAAGGATGAAACAATGAACAATCAGCAGGAAACCAAAATAGCAAGCCATGTTATGAGTAGGATCCTCAGAGACTACACGTGAAAAATCACTTAACACTGTTTTACAATAACAACTAAGTGATTAAGATATAGTCCACCACAGCAAGTCTATAAGATTTGTTGTGCTGTCCTTACAGTTTTGCTTCTACAAGTCACTTTGTATTAACATTTGCTTTAAGTTTTACTATAGTTTTAGGTGCTACTATATTAGGGTTCCAAAAACACGGTTTAGTGTTCTTTTCTCTTTTAGTACCAGCAGGTTGTCCTTTACCTTTATTACCTTTATTAGTTCTTATTGAATTTATTTCTTACTTAGCAAGAAATATTTCTTTAGGTTTAAGATTAGCAGCTAACATAAAAAGATGAGATTAGGTGACTCACTCTTATTGTGTTCAAGAGCCAAATTCCGGGGAAGCCCTAAAGCTCTAATAACTAAAGATAATATGGAAACTTTTTATCTGGCCTGATTAATGACTCAGGGTATAGTAATATCATTAGAGATTCTAGCAATAGGAATGGGTGATCGCGGATCTAAATCAGTAATATATACAAAACAATTACTGTAAAAGAGCAACGAGTAGACGGTTCTTTAGTTACTATAATTATGCTATTTTTATCTCTTTATAGTTTATTTAGCAATAAAAGTATTATACATATTAATAACTATAAGGTATACTCTAGTCGCCGGGAAAGCCGGTTCTTAGATGAAATTATTTAATTTAAGATTAAAGATACCACAATAGCCTATCCTTACTTAGTTATATTTATCTTACTTTGTTTTTTTACGGTTACGTTCTATTTATACGTAGCGGTATCACAACATAAATAGATAAAAGGGTAAATACATATTATTATGTATAAGGATTAATATCTTTGTTTACAATTTATTGGGTTATTCTATGAGATTGTGTCTAGAAATAATCAAATAAAGTAAAATTTAAACGCAAGCATGTGCGACCCACCTTTAAAGAAAGGATATATTTATTGGGATTATGCCAATATAAATACCTTTAAAGAAAGGATAAAGTTGTGAACGACTTACATTATTTAGAATCAAATTTTTAAAAACTAACTCAATTTTACCTTATAGTATTAACATAAACAAAGTTAGAGAGACTATCTCTTCACGTAGTTTATATCAATCAAGGATAACTATAAATTTATACAAATTTGGTTATGATAAATTGGGTGTTAAAGCGTTTTCAACTTCATGTGTAGCACGTAAAGATATATCTTCTACAAGTTCTTCAGATTTAATCGTTTTTCTGGATGCAGACAAAGATAAACTAGGTATTCTTAATTATATTAAAGGTAAATCAGGTATTTATATGTGAACAAATAAATTGAATAATAAAAAGTACGTCGGTAGTTCTGTTGATTTAAAACGTAGACTATTAGAATATTATAATGTAAATAGATTACTTAATGAAGATAGTATGCCTATTAACGTTGCATTATTAAAATACGGATACCATAACTTTAGTCTTACTATTTTAGATATTTGTGATATAGATAATCTTATGTCTAGAGAAAAACACTTTTTTAATGTTTACTCTCCAGAGTATAATGTATTAAAAATACCAGGAAGCCCTTCTCGAGGGTCTGGTTGAAAACATTCAGAAGCTACTGTAGAAAATATGCGTACTGCTGCTCTTAATAGATCTCCAGAAACTTTAGCTAAAATGTCAGCCTCTCAATCTATGAATATTCAAGTTGAGGTGACTGATATAGAAACAAATAGTTCTACTAAATATCATGCTATAAAAGCAGCTGCCCGTGCATTAGGTATTGATAAAAGATATATCGAACATTATATTTTCTTAAGTCAAGATAAACCTGTTTTAGGTAAATATACTTTTAAATTACTCGATACAGAGGGCTTAGTACAAACTACGTCTACTACAGCCATAAAAGTACAAAAAAGATCTAAAAAAGTAGAGGTTACTAATGTAGAAACTAAAGAAGTTACAATATATACTTCTATAGGTGCTGCAGCTAGAGCATTAGGTTATCGTCAACCTAGTATATCTTTATACTTGAAAGAAAATAGAACTAATCCTTTTAAAGGTGTGTATTTGTTTAAATTAATATAAGTTTTTGGAGATTAAAAGGATGAATTTGTGGACGTTTATCAGGTCACATGTTATTAAACATATTAGCAGGTTTTACATACAATATAATGACAAGTGGTATAATATTCTTCTTTTTAGGATTAATACCTTTATCATTTATTATTGCTTTCTCTGGTTTAGAGTTAGGTATTGCTTTTATCCAAGCTCAAGTCTTCGTGGTTTTGTCTTCTGGTTACATAAAAGATGGTCTAGACTTACATTAATATTGTGAATATTAATAATAAGTTATCCTCATCTTTTTATTCTATTATTTAGAATAATTTTTATATTATATAAATTATTCTTTATTCAAGTAGATTTTACATTAGAAGACGGGATATGTAATATGATGAGTACTGGTTCAGGTGGTGGTGCTGGTGGTCAACCAGGTGGTGGTGCTGGTGGTCAACCAGGTGGTCAACCAGGTGGTCAACCACCTCATCACCCTTGATACTCAACTCCTTCCTCTCTGCCTTATAAAGAGGGTGATAGAGAAAATGTTATAGCAGAATTACAAGAGATAGCTAATAGAGATTTAAAAAAGGATCCAGACTACTCTACAATGACTATGCATGAAAAACGTTCTTATTGTGCTCAGCACATGCAAGAAAATTTAGAACATAACGCTATGAAAGTGCTTAAAGAAACAAACCCGACAGCAATGAATGCGGAAGTAAATTCGGAATATAGAATTTTATCTACTATGCTACGAGAGAGAATAAGGCGTTCAGGATGACCTAATGGACTTCCCTAAAGTTGATTAAAAAAAAATTAATTCGAAATCAGCCTACTAGTTTTTAAAGAATATTTAAAGATTAAGAAATTTAAATATAACTAGCCCTAATCCCGAAGGGATACGCGGGCTTGTCCCGCATCCGTGGCCTTTAAAAAAGAATGATTTGAAGCTAATAAAAAAAAAACTATTCTTCTTTTTATAGGGCTTAGTGTTTGTTAATTAGGCTTCAAAGAAGTTCTTTTTTTTTTAGCTGAGGGGACTAGTCCTTTTTCTATTAAATATATCATAAATAGTTTTTGCTTTTTTTTATACGGAGGCTACCAATTGTTATTTGACACAAGTTTTTGTTATTATATCTTTAGGTTAAAGTAGGTTTAATTTAATACTATTAGATTATAACTTATTTTTTTTTTAGATATAATAAATTCTCATTAGCTCAATGGTAGAGCAGGATACTTCTAATATCCTGATTTTAGTTCGAATCTAAAATGGGAATGTTAACTGTGTTGCTTTTTTTGCGGTAAAAAAAGAACTTCTTTGAAGCTAATAAATATAACCTGTTAATAATAAGTAAAATAAATTTTAATAGACAGTAAAATCTGCGCTAAAAGAACTTATTTGAAGCCAATATAAAAACGAAATAGAGATAAAAAATAAACTAAATTTAAAAGTATTTAAGGAAAGTTATAGTAAACAATATGTCTGTATATATAATTACTTAAAGTAAAAATTTCAGGTATTTAGTAGAAAATATAATAAATTAAAAGATATCATTAATCATAAACATAATTTAAAAGCTAGCTATGCAAAACTTACATAAAACGATTTTTTAGGGAGACATATAAACTAGAGATAGCTTGATTTTATCCTAATAAAAACTTTAATCTTTAAAAGTATTGAATTTTTAAAGATTAATTCTATATATTATATAGTGAAATATTTAAAAATAAACACGAAAATAATCTAGTGATGGATGTAACCATCCACATTTGAACAATGTGTTTATAAGGGTGAGTTTGGTGATGGCTCTGATTGAACGCTGTCGAAGGGCTTGACACATGCTAATCGAACGTTTAATAAAATAAACTAGGCTATTAAAGATCTTAGGGTTTTTAATAGCTCGTATTTATTTATTATTAAAAGTGGTGTACAGGTGAGTATAGATACCCAGCCGGCCTTAAAGAGAGGGATAAATCCCTCATAACGAAAGGTGAAATAATCACCGCTTTAAGAGGACTTAAGGAAGTATCGTCGGGATAGGTTGTTGTTAAGGTTGCTTCTTAACAAGCTTTTAATTCTCGTAGTCGAAGCTGAAAGGTTGATCGACCACATTGGGACTGAAAAAACCCCAAGGCAATATTGTACAGCAGTGAGGAATTTTGGTCAATGGCCTAACGGCTGAACTGGCAACTTCGGAGAACGAAGATTAGTTATAGTTAAACTTTAACTATAACAGTACTTTAAATTGACTTATCAAATAAAGTTCTAAGTGTATATTGATAATGACGGTATGCATATCATGGCTTGACTAATTACGTGCCAGCAGTCGCGGTAATACGTAAGAGCCTAGTGTTATTCATCTTAAATAGGTTTAAAGGGTACTTAGACGGTAGTAAATGACTTAAAAAAAGAGTACATCGCTACTAGAGTTTGATATGGGGAGGTCGTACCTGGGGTGAAGAGTTAAAATTTGGTAATACCCTGGGGACTGGTAAAGGCGAAGGCAACCTCTTATGTAAAAACTGACGTTAAAGGACGAAGGCACAGATAACGAACAGGATTAGATACCCTAGTAGTCTTTGCAGAGAATGATGAATGCCATAGATTAGGTATATTTACTTGGTTTATAAATGAAAGTGTAAGCATTTCACCTCAAGAGTAATGTGGCAACGCAGGAACTGAAATCACTAGACCGTTTCTGACCCCAGCAGTGAAGTATGTTATTTAATTCGGTGGCCCACGAAAAACCTTACCACAATTTGAATGTTATTCTATAACCGACTATCGTGATCGCAAAGAGCAATAGTTCGTGTTGAATAATACAAGTGTTGCACGGCTGTTTTCAGTTAATGTTATGAAACTGCGGTTCCGACCGTGTAATTAATGAATACCCTGGCTTTATTTATTAAAAGGAGGTGTTTTTCTCCGACATAAAATAAAGCATTTCATACACCCTACAATGGTATGAAGAAAAGGGAATAAGACAAGTCATCATGGCCTTAATATTGTGGGCTATAGACGTGCCACAATTCTCCTCCACAAAGAGAAGCAAAAATGCGAATTTAAGCTAATCTCAAAAAATAGGATATAATTAGGAATGGATTGTAGTCTGAAATTCGGCTGCATGAATAAGAAATTGCTAGTAATCGTGAATCACCATGTCACGGTGAATCTAACTTCGGATTGGTACTAACAACTCGTCGCATGCTGAAAGGAGTTAGCGCAATAAGTTTGCTTTTCTATTATAAGTACTTAATAATAGGATTTAGATCTTATAGTAGAATTCTTCGTATGAGCGATTCTAATTGGTGTTAAGTCGAAATACGGTTCGTGTAGTGGAAGTTGCACGGGATAAATTAACTTTTACCACAAATAAGGAAGATTCCGTTTATAGGTAAAACGGTTTATTATTAATAAGTAATATATTAATAAGAGCAATATATAAATTAAGTTATTTATAACTTAAGCTCTTTAAAGAGTTCGAATCTCTAATCTCCGAATGAAATTTGTAGATTCCCGATGTTTACTGGCTCGTAATAAAAAAAAAATTTCTTTTTTATTATAAGGCCCTTTAAAAAAGAATGATTTGAAGTCTGATCAAGAAATATTTATATTCTACGTAAATGGATTGTTTCTAATCTAGACTTAAAATAAGTTCTTTTTTTTTACACCCCTTTACGGTGCGCGATGAAAAAAGCCAAGATTTTTTCAAGGTGAGGCGGAGCCTACTAAAATTTTGATGGATTTTTTGAACTTTAATAATTAAGTTCTTTTTTTTTTCAATTCCTTAAAGTATATTGGCAAAAATAAAAGTGAGGTAGTAAAAAATAACTTCTTTGAATCTTAATTAATAAATAGAAATATTCTATGAAAAATGATATATTTTTTATATCTAGTCTTCAAATAATTCTTTTTTTTTAGCGGAACAGATAAGAGACTTTATACTAAATTCCATCGGCATAATAAATCCAATATTTATTATGCCGCATAAAAAGAATATAAAGATTCTAAAGGGTGGTAAATAAAGCCGTAGGTAAAAAAAAAAAAGAACTTTTTTTACCTGTACTATAATTATTGGGTTTTTATTCAGATAAATTAGTATATACTTTTAATAAGGAGACTCCCTTTATTGGTAAGAAGGGCTGAGCTGTAAACTCAGTAGTCTAACGGCTTTAAGAGTTCGAATCTCTTGTCTCCTAAGTCTCTATAGCTCAACGGTAGAGCCTAATACTGTTAATATTATGATAGATGTTCGATTCATCTTAGGGGCGTATTATTTAAATAAGTATTACTTAAAACATATTAATTTTGGAAATAAACAAATTTAGTTAGAAACTAGCCTCCTGAGGCTTTGCCTACAAAAAAAAGAATTAAATTTAACCTAATCAAGAAGCACTAAGTACTATAGGAAAAGGTGAGAGTCATGGCCTAATTTTAATTCTTTTTAAGGCCTTAGACCGTCTAGGGCCAGCCGCACCTTTAAAAATCAAAGATTTTTAATAGGCTAGTTAAATATCCCCTTATTTTAATTGTTTATGGTTCAGTCTTATTGGTTTAACCTTGATAATCTTTATTTTCATTTATAACTTATTTTTTTAAGGAGGCCGAGGAGTATAAATTATATAAGCAAATATTTATTCTTTTAATATTAGGGATATTAGCATAACGGTAATGCATATGACTTTTAATCATCTTTATATAAGTTCGAATCTTGTATATCCCACATGAATAGTGATATATTTATTATAATATAGAGATATAAGTTTCTTTTATTAAAAATACAATATTATTAACACTATAATTGTAAATAGAATAACGACCATCATTTAATGGTAGGATTGCTGTCTTCCAAACAGAGTGTGTGGGTTCGATTCCCACTGGTCGTAATTAAAGAATCAGTAACTTAATTGGTAAAGGACTCTCCTGTCACGAGAGTAGATATCGGTTCGAGACCGTTCTGATTCGATAGTTTTTTAATTTGAATCTTTATTGTATTTTTATCATTAAAATATATGAATTGATAGGTTCCTAATTTTGATTCTATTTTTTAACTTTATACTTGCGTGCCAGAAAAATTAGAATCAAAAACTAAAAAGTAATTAAAAGGAAAAGTTTCCATTGGTAGGGTAAGGTATTTGCTAAATATTGTGTTTACGCACATAGGTGTTCGAGTCACCTCTTTTCCGTGATTAGTTTTACATAATAAAAAGCAATTTAGATATACTAACCTTATTTGATAAAGATAATAGTAATAAACCCTATTGTTACTTAATAGCCTAATCTTTTTTGTAAAAAATATAGGCTAAAGAAATAATCAAAAATTTGTCAGAGGCAACGGATAAAAAAGTAAAAGAGTATAGTTTAATGGTAAAACAAGGAGCTTCAACCTCCCAGTTCTCAGTTCAAATCTGAGTACTCTTGGATATTAAATACTTTTATTATACTGGAACGGATTAGGGCCGGGTTGGTAAGGCGTCTCATTTGGGTTGGGAAGAAGTTATGTTCGAATCATAATAATCCGAAGCAAAAATAATATAAACTTTTTGGTATCTTCTAAGAGAATTGATCGAGTGGTTTAAGATGATAAGCTTGAGTCTTATTTGGTCAGAAATGATCACATCCGTTCGAATCGGATATTCTCTGTTTTTAATATCAACATCTAATGATTAGTTTTAGAGTCTAATTACATAATTATATTTTAGAATAAATTCATGCGAACTCTAAAGAATCAGTAACTTAATTGGTAAAGGACTCTCCTGTCACGAGAGTAGATATCGGTTCGAGACCGTTCTGATTCGATAGTTTATATAAAAATATTTAAAACTATAAATATATACTTTTTTAAGAGTATAGTTTGAAAAATAAAGAGTATTCAACCTCTAAGTTCTTAGTTTAAATCTAAGATATTATCCTTTACGAAGGTAAAAAATATGAATTTTTATAAAAATGAACAATTTATTTCTTATATATGAAACATATACAAACGGTTATAGAACAGATATATTAGATATTATCTCATTATTTGCAATATTATGTGCTATATTAGTTATTATAAGTAAAAATCCTATAGTATCTGTTTTATTTTTAATAGGTTTGTTTGCTGGTATATCTTGTTATTTAATTATGGTGGGATTAAGTTTTATAGGTTTATCATACTTAATTGTATATATTGGAGCTGTATCTATTTTGTTTTTATTTATTTTAATGTTAATAAATATTAGAATAAGTGAATTACAAAGTAATACTAGTAATAGTATACCTTTAGCTATTGCTATTGCTATTTCTTTTAATTACCCTTTATTCCAGTTATTACCTTATAATATTGCAATATTAAATAATTATTATAATTTAAATAATATTTTATATAACATATCAGGGCCAACTTTAAACTACGATAGTAACAAAGTACAATCTAATTTATATAATGAAGATATATATTTTGTAACAAGTAAAATATGAGATGGTAATTTAATAGAAAATAGCCATATAACTAGTATAGGTAACATTATGTATACTAATTATAATATGTGATTGATATTAGCTAGTTTTATATTATTATTAGCAATGGTAGGTGCTATAGTAATTACAATAAAACAAAAAAATTAAAATAAGTTTGCTGATTACGAATTTCCTTAGGGGATACGAAAGAAGGCCAATTTATTAAAAAGAAATTAGCTCAATTGGTGGAGCAACCGTTTTACACACGGAAGGTTGGGTGTTCAAGTCACCTATTTCTTAAAGCCCTGATTAAGGGGCTTTTGAATAACTAACTTAGTTAGTTATATATTAAGATATATAAATTTAGTAATATTACTCAAGAATTTGGAAGTACTTATTATCATTAAAAATAAAAATAAAAATCATAAATAAAAATAAAAATCATAGTTTTCCTATTAAACCTGTTGTAGCTAAACCTGTACTTATGATTCTTGCTGCTTATATCATTTCAGATTTATACGTCTATTAATTTGATTTCCTAAAAAAAAAACGAAAAAAGAGATACTTATTTTTTTACACACACACATGCACTTTACTACAAAATGAAATATTTTTAAAAATCTTCTGGTTTTATTTGTTATTTTAGCTCCATTAACTGTTGGTTTTATCACAAATATAATAAACACTTTTTTTATTTGCTTAATTTTAGTCAATTTTATATTTGTTTTTGATATGAATTTATTATACCTTTTATACATAGGTATTCTAAATATATTAGCTGAATTGTATACTTTAAATTATATAAAACTAATTATTACTAGTTTTTTATTTAAAACTTTTATATATATTAGTTCTATATTATTTTCATTTTTTAATTTAGAATTAACCTTATTATGTTCTTTAATACCTATTTTAATAGGTGTAAGTTTTTATTTTTCAAAAAATAAATTACAATTTTTGATTAGTTTATCATTTATAATTCTTTTTTGATATATAATAAATATAATCTGTGATAATATTTTATTATACGGTACTTTAGCTTTAGGTTGAGTTTATTCATATGATTACCATATAAATTGAAACAGCCATGAATATAATTTAATTTTTAAAAAAATCAACTTAGATTCTTTGGTAAAGCCTTTAAATTTTAATTTGGATACAATGAAATTTGAATTAAAAAATAATTACAATATTTTGCATTTTTTCTCTAAGTTCCACTTTTTAGATGTTATTTTAAACCCTTTAAAATACGATATTGTTCCTTCTTTTTTTGAGCAAAATACTCTAATATCCACTTATAATAAATATTTAAAATTGAATTTTCATAGTTCAAAAATACTATTAGAATGTTCTACGTTAGGTTTATTAAACGGGGTATTAGCTCCATCTCAAGTACCTTTACCTTCAATTACTATACTAGAATGTTGGTTTTTAGACCCTAATGCATATCAAGTACCTTTACCTCCAATTTCTTTAGAAGAAGAATTGTTTTTAATAGGGGTGGACCCTTCTCAAATACCTTTACCTCCAGCGGATAGCTATGAAGAAATTTGATACATGGAATTAAATACTAATATGGTATATCATTCTTTAGAAAGGGCTCATGAGGACTATATTCTAGAATCTGATACTTTACCTTTATTACCACCTAAACAACATTATGAATTTTCACTTTTATATAGTCAGCATAGATCACCAGAACTTCATATAGATGTGGAGAGATATAAAGCTGTGGAAACATTTAATAATATGTTATTTGCATATCAAAGTAACCATAAATGGTTTCCTGAATTATGCCATGCTTTCACAGAGTCATTTTCTGATGAAATAAAAATTATGAGAATACATAGAGGTAATGATCTTATATACGAAGAGTTTGCGAATATGCTTCAGGCGAACCATGATTCATTGAACGAATGAAACTGGGAAGATTCACAATGAGAATGGGGTTATTGTCGGTTTTGTTATTCAGAGGATTAAATTCCTTTTTTCTTAAATATAATTTTAATATTGATTGAGTTTTAATTAATATAAATTGAACTTTTTTATTAGTTGTTCTCTTAAATATGAGAGGTGCTATAACATTAACTAAGTGCTATAGTAATTAGAATTAAACCAAAATTAAAAAAGACTTTTTTTAGGTTTTAATTTTAAAACAACTAATAAAAAAAAGAAATTAGCTCAATTGGTGGAGCAACCGTTTTACACACGGAAGGTTGGGTGTTCAAGTCACCTATTTCTTAAAGCCCTAATTAAGGAACTTTTTAATATTAAAAGTAATATCTTAAGATATATGATTTATAAACTCAGGTTTTATCTGTATATGACTCAATTAGTTAGAAGTAATTTTCAGAATCACCCCTTTCATTTAGTATCCCCTTCACCTTGACCTATGTATACTAGTGTTAGTTTATTTACTTTAGCTTTAACTGGGGCATTATCTATGCACAGTTTTAGTAATGCATATAATGTATTCTATTTAGCTCTTTTAGCTCTAGTATTTTCAATGTCTTTCTGATTCCGTGATATAATATCTGAAGGAACATTTTTAGGTAATCATACATTAGCTGTACAAAAAGGTTTAAATTTAGGTGTTATTTTATTTATAGTATCTGAAGCTTTATTTTTCATGGCTATATTCTGAGCATTCTTCCACAGTGCTTTAACACCTACAATAGAATTAGGTGCTCAATGACCTCCTCTTGGTATTGAACCCGTTAATCCTTTTGAACTTCCTTTACTTAACACTGTGTTATTATTATCAAGTGGTGCTACAATTACATATGCTCACCATTCTTTAATCCAAGGTAAAAGAAGTGGAGCTATATACGGTTCAATAGCTACTGTTATATTAGCTATAATTTTTACAGGTTTCCAAGGAGTAGAATATAGTGTATCATCTTTTACAATAAGTGACGGTGCTTTTGGTGCATGTTTCTTCTTTGCTACTGGTTTCCACGGATTACACGTTATAGTAGGTACAGCCTTTTTAGGTGTAGCTTTATGAAGAATATACGCATATCACTTAACAGATAACCATCATTTGGGTTTTGAAGGTGGAATATTATACTGACATTTTGTTGACGTTGTTTGACTTTTTTTGTATGTTTCAGTTTATTATTGAGGATCTTAATTTCGAATAAAATCACTAATTTGATGATTATGTTAAATAGTTGATTGGAGGAAATATTTTTACCACTCAATAATGGTATTGTCTTTATAAATGGTAACAATGGAAATTCTTCTAATCCAGGGGATGAAGAATCATCTGACCCATCTGATGGTCAACAAGGACCAAATGATGATGATGATGATGATAATGATGATGAAGATGATGAAGTAGAATCAAACAATACAGAAGAAAATCAAACTAATGACTCAGGTCTATCCGTAGATAGCGGTTCGCCTCGAGACATTGAAGATTATTATGAAGATGAAGGAATAGATAGAGGTCGTCAACTTCCATCTGAAGATGATATAAACATAGTTGATGGAGCAATAAATGGTAATCCAGATGACATTGAATCTATTCGTCAAAAGTATGAAGCATTTTTTGACGATCCTAATCAATCTTTAGGTGAATCTTTAGAACAAGTAAGAGATTATATTGAAGAGGAAATTAGAGCACAAGATGCAGGTGCACATAATATTGCTGGAGAAAACGCAGAAGATGCAGGTAATGTTAATGCAGAAAATGCAGGTAATATTACGAATTCTAATGATAATAACTCGAATTCTATAGATTCTTTAAATAATTCTGATTCTTCAAATAATTCTGATTCTTCAAATAATGCTGATTCTCCTCATTTTAGTCATTCCAGAGATAATTTATTAGATGCATCTGGTTCTGAAATAAAATCAGAATCATCTAGAGTTGTAGCTGAAACAAATCAATCATCCAAACGTAAACACGATGAACTAGCGGACGATCTAGAAAAAAATGAAACCAAAAAACCTAAAACTAGTCATAACAGTAATGATGATGACGACTCTAGTAATAATCCACCTAAAGGTGGAGGAAGTTTAGGAGGGGGTACACCAACAGAAGGTGGAGATACTAACCCAGGTGAAGGTTCATCTTCATCAAATTTTACATCTATGTTGTTGATTAACTTAGCTATATTGATAGATGAAATCCAGAAAATATTATTTCCTTATTTTTAATAATAATTAATATTATAATAATAATAATAATAAAATAAATTTTATTGATTTACACTGTCCTTTAAAAAGAATGATTTGAAGTCTGATCAACGAACTAAAAAGATCATATGGAAATAGATTCTTTTTCAACTAGACTTAAAGTCAGTTCTTTTTTTTTTTTACACCGGCTCCGCAAACCAGCGCACCCTTTGCTGGTACGCTAAAGATTCTTTAATTTAACAGGTAAAATGCATTTTTGATAAGAATGATATTCAAGTTCAAGTCTTGAAAGAATTACGAAAGGTAAACACATTATAAAATAAAAATTATATTTTAATTGCTTTATAGCAGTTGAACGGATTAGGGCCGGGTTGGTAAGGCGTCTCATTTGGGTTGGGAAGAAGTTATGTTCGAATCATAATAATCCGAAGCAAAAATAACCT